AAATTTTTGAGATTATATAATCAATTCGCTAAAGTTAATGGTATCATTTAAAATTTGATACCTTTCTTTTAGCTTTTAGTATTTTATAGTAACGAAAGTCATTAGAAAGAAATCATATGTTATACTAAGTATTATAATAAAGCCGGGATAGCTCAGTTGGTAGAGCAGTGGATTGAAGATCCTCGTGTCACCAGTTCAAATCTGGTTTCTGGCAATTAAGCTTAATTGTGTTTGATAAACTTTTAATTTCAAAAGCTAATTATATTTATGGGTAAGGTTTATGATTGGTTTGAAGAAAGATTAGAAATTCAATCAATTGCTGATGATATTACTAGTAAGTATGTTCCTCCGCATGTTAATATTTTTTATTGCTTTGGTGGTATTGTTTTTACATGCTTCTTAGTTCAAGTTGCAACCGGGTTTGCAATGACATTCTATTACAGACCTAGTATTAGTGAAGCTTTTTCTTCGGTTGAATATATTATGACTGAAGTAAACTTTGGATGGTTAATTCGATCTATTCATCGTTGGTCTGCAAGTATGATGGTACTTATGTTGATTTTACACGTTTTTCGAGTTTATTTAACTGGAGGGTTTAAAAAGCCTCGTGAATTAACATGGGTTACAGGAGTAACTCTAGCGGTTACAACAGTATCTTTTGGTGTTACAGGTTATTCATTACCATGGGATCAAGTAGGATTTTGGGCATGTAAAATTGTAACAGGAGTACCTGAGGCTGTTCCTATTATTGGACCTCCAATAGTTCAACTATTACGTGGAGGAGTTAGTGTAGGACAAAGTACTTTAACACGATTTTATAGTGCACATACCTTTGTTTTACCGTTAGTTGCAGCTGCGCTAATGATTACACATTTCTTAATGATAAGAAAACAAGGTATTTCAGGACCATTATAAAAAGAAAAATACTATTAAATAGGCTTTATTTAAGAAATAAGATTTTAGTTTTTAATATAAATATAATAATAGGAGATATTATGTCAATCTTAAAAAAACCGGATTTAACAGATCCTAAATTACGTGCTAAATTAGCAAAAGGAATGGGCCACAATTATTATGGTGAACCTGCGTGGCCAAATGATATTTTTTATATGTTTCCTATTTGTATTTTAGGAACTTTTGTATTAGTTATTGGTTTAGCAGTGATGGAGCCTTCAGCTTTAGGTGAAAAAGCTAACCCATTTGCAACTCCGTTAGAAATTTTACCTGAATGGTATTTTTTCCCAACGTTTAATTTATTACGTGTACTACCAAATAAATTATTAGGTGTTTTAGCTATGGCTTCTGTGCCATTAGGTTTAATAACAGTACCTTTTATTGAAAATGTTAATAAATTTCAAAATCCATTTAGAAGACCAGTAGCTTCAACGGTCTTTTTAATAGGAACATTTGTTGCTATATGGTTAGGTATCGGAGCTTGCTTACCCATAAGTAAAGCGATCACATTAGGTTTATTCTAAATTAAATTTAGTATTATTAGACTTTAAACGCTTAAAAAATTTCTAAGTGTTTAAAGTCTAGTAATATTAAATTTTAAAAGTTTTTTTTACGTCATCTATTGCGCTTTTTAAAATAGTTTCCGCTTCACCAGTAAATTGTTTTGAAGAATTTACCATTTCCAGGTATTCTGGTTTAGAATTTGTTATATACTCACGAAGACTTTTTAAATAAGTTGGAATTTCATTAATTTCTAAATCATCTAAAAATCCATTCGTACCAATATATATAATAGCTACTTGTTCAGCTACAGGAATTGGGGAATTTTGCGCTTGTTTTAAAATTTCTCTTAATCGTTGGCCTCGAGCTAGTTGAGCTTGCGTTGCCTTATCTAAATCTGAAGCGAATTGTGAGAATGCTTCAAGCTCATCAAATTGTGCTAATTCTAATTTTAGCTTACCGGCTACCTGTTTCATAGCCTTTATCTGTGCTGCAGAACCTACTCGAGATACTGAAATACCAACATTGATTGCAGGACGTAACCCAGCATTAAATAAGTCTCCTGATAAAAAGATTTGGCCATCAGTAATTGAAATTACATTAGTAGGGATATATGCTGAAACATCCCCAGCTTGAGTTTCAATAATTGGTAATGCAGTCATACTACCACCACCAAGTACATCATTTAATTTTGCTGCACGCTCTAATAAACGTGAATGTAAATAGAAAACATCCCCCGGATAAGCTTCTCGGCCAGGTGGACGACGTAATAATAAAGACATTTGACGGTATGCTGATGCTTGTTTTGATAAGTCATCGTATACTACTAAAGTATGCTTACCCGTATACATAAAATATTCAGCAATTGCTGCACCTGTATAAGGGGCAATGTATTGTAATGTCGCAGGTTGATCTGCATTTGCAGCAACAATTACAGTATAACTTAAGGCTTCTCTTTCTTGTAAATTAGTTACCGCTTGTGCAACGGAAGAGGCTTTTTGACCAATTGCAATATAAACACAAACAACATCTTGTCCTCTTTGATTAATAATTGTATCTAGAGCAATAGAAGTTTTTCCAGTTTGTCTATCACCAATAATTAATTCACGTTGGCCTCGACCAATTGGAATCATAGCATCAATAGCAGTAATACCAGTTTGTAATGGCTCACAAACAGATTTTCTACTAATAATACCAGGAGCCATTGATTCAATAAGACGTGTCTCTGTTGAAGGTGCCTCACCTTTACCATCAATTGGTATGGCTAAAGGATCTAAAACTCGACCTAATAAACTATCACCTACAGGAATTTGAGCAATTCGACCTGTTGCTTTTACTGTACTACCCTCTAAAATTTCTCGCCCATCCCCCATAAGAACAGCCCCAACGTTATCATTCTCTAGATTTAATGCGATCCCAATTGTACCTTCGTCAAATTCTAGTAATTCACCAGCCATTACCTCATCTAACCCATAAACACGAGCAATCCCATCCCCAACCTGTAACACAGTTCCAATAATATCAATATTTAAATCGGTACTATAATCTTCAATCTGTTTTCTAATAATATTACTTATTTCATTAGGGTTTGTCATAAGATACTCAATTTTTTTTCTTCCTTGAATAAGAACTTTAAATTACAGAAAAAATAGGATAAAAATAATCTTCTTCTTTAGTTAAAAAAATTAGGGAAACATCTTACCCAAAATAATTATTATAAGTTTTAACTTAATAAGTTTATTTCCATTTGTTTAGCTAAGCTTTCTAATTCTCCACGTAAACTTAAATCAATGATTTTAGAATCAACTTTAATAATAAAGCCGCCTAAAATTTCTTTATCCACTCGGAATGTTACATTAATTTTAGAATAGTAGACTTTAGAAGTTGTGAATTCAGGACCTAGTAATATTTTAAGTTTTTCTATTAATTGTGATTTTTGTTCTTTACTTAATGTAGCAGCAGAATAAACTTCAACAAATTTAAGACAAACAAAATCATAAGCCTTATTTAAAAAAGTTTGGGTAATGATTTGAAGAAAACCTATTCGTTTTTTATCTACTAGAAGCATTAAAAAATTTTTTGTTGTAGAACTTGTTTTTTTTGATAAACACTTTTCTAAAACATTTTTTTTATCCTTATCTAGGATCAAAGGATTAGCTAAATATTTTTCTAATACTGGAGTTAATTTTAATATGGTTAATAAATTCTCCATATCAAAAATAATTTGAAAGAAAACTTGAGTATCAGCATTCTCTTCTTTTAAATACAAATTTAAGCCTAATTGTAATAAAGCTTCTGAATACGGATTTGCTATTTTTGAACCAAACATTGTGTTAGCCATTTTTAGTCTCCTAATTGCATTATTTTCCGATTTACAATAGCAGATTGTTCCACTTTCCCTAATTGTTTTTGAAGTTTAAAAATAACACGATTTAATGCTTTTTTCGAAACTTCCTTAATAACATCATTGAAAATTTTATTTTCTCGATTACGTAAAACCGCTATTGCTGTTGTAAATTTTTTGGAAAGGTCTTCTTTTCCTTGGTCCCATTTAAGTTTTAAAACATTCTGCTTTGTAACTTCCATTTGCTGATTTATCTCTTTAATTATGATATCCATTTGTGCCCACTGTTTTTTAGCTTCAGTATAACGTTTGTTAGAATCTGCTAAGCGAGTTTCAGCATTTTGTATATCATCGACAATTTTTTTTTTACGCGCTGTAAGATTTTCTGTTAAAAAGTTTTTTATAACAACAAAAAGGATTACCAGTAACAATATTATATTTATAATGTTTGTTTCAAATATATCCGTATTTAATGCTATTCCAAAATTTTCACTGGATGCAAAGTACTCTAGATAACTTTTCATTTTTTTATTAATTAATTAATATTTGTAAATTTTCATCGGTGCTATTTATTCTTAATTCTTAAAAAAGAAAAATATACTTAAGTAAGAAGCTTTGCCATAATTTGACTACTTAAAGAATCAATTTCATTATCAAAGCTTGTTAATATGCTATCCTTGTTATTTTCAAAATTTTCAGTTGTTTCAATTAAAAATTTATCAATAAAAAGTTGAGAAGACCTCATTTTTTCCTCTAAGATATCTTTATATAGCTTTTGATAGGTTAATAAATCTAATTTAGCTGCTTTACGGGCTTTGGATGTTTTTGCTTCATATTTTACATTTAATTGGTTAGATTTTGTTAGTACACTTGTCGCTTCATCTAAACTTTTTTTAATATAAAGATTTCGCTCATCAATACTATCTAAAAGAGGTGTATATAGAATAAAATTTAAAATGAACATAAAAAGTACAAATTGTAATGCTATAATTGGTAATGTACCATCAAAATCAAATAGTCCTCCAGTTTTTTCGGTTCCTATTATTAAAATGGAGTTATAGTTATAAAACATCTTTTAGTTTTAGTATTAAAAATAAAATTTTTGTGGGGAAAGGATAACTGATTGATAGTAATAGCCAAGACGTTTATAATTATATATTCAATAATTAAATAAAAAAACGTCTTAGCTATTGTTTATTAACTAGTAAATGGGTTTGCAAATAATAAAGCTAAAGCTACAACTAGCCCATAAATTGTTAAAGCTTCCATGAAGGCGAAACTTAAAAGTAAAGTACCACGGATTTTATTTTCTGCTTCTGGTTGACGAGCAATACCTTCAACAGCTTGACCAGCGGCAGTACCTTGACCAATTCCAGGGCCAATCGCAGCTAAACCAACAGCAAGACCAGCAGCTATAACGGATGCAGCAGAAACAATTGAATCCATATAATTTATTCATGGGTTAGATAAGAAAAAATTAACAAATTTCTAATATATTCCTTTAGATAATAAAAATACTAATACAATCCTTAATGTCCTTCAACAGCTTCAGCAATGTATGCACCAGCTAGAGTTGAAAAAATTAAAGCTTGTACTGAACTAGCAAAAACCCCTAAAAGCATAACTGGTAAGGGTACAATCAAAGGAACTAATAAAGTTAAAACAGAAACAGTTAATTCGTCTGCTAAAACATTACCAAATAGTCGAAAACTTAGTGAAAGAGGCTTTGTAAAATCCTCTAAAATATTAATTGGTAATAAAAGAGGTGTAGGTTCTATATATCGTTTAAAATATCCAAATCCTTTTGTACTTAAGCCTGCATAAAAATACATAAAGGATGTTAATAAAGCTAATGCTACTGTTGTATTTATATCATTTGTTGGAGCTCCAAATTCACCTTCCGAAAGCTTTATTAATTTCCACGGTATTATGGCACCTGCCCAGTTACAGCCAAAAATAAATAGAAATAAAGTACCAATAAAAGGTAACCATGGTCGATAAGCCGTTTCACCAAGTTGGTTTTGAGCGATATCTTTAATAAATTCAACAACTGATTCCATAAAATTTTGCCAACCATTAGGAACGATATTCTTATTTGAAGTTCCTAAAAACGAAAATACAAGTGTTAATAATATTACAAAAGAACTAACGATTAATACTTGACCATGAAAAGTAATATCATTTAATTCCCAATAGAGATGTTTTCCAACTTCGATATCTGATAAAAAGATTAATGAGTTCAAATTAATAAAATTAGTACTTTCCAGAATATTCATATTTAATTTTAGTAAAGAGATAAATTATAACACCTTATGCAAAAATACGCATACAGATGAATGCTATGGAACCAAAATTAAAATAATTATAGTTTAAAATACCTAAAAAAGAAAAATTTTAAATAGAAAACTTTTCTATCATGTAATGACTAACTAGGATCTTCAAAGTTTATACAGTTATTTCTATTTGGAAATAACTTCTGAAATTTTTTTTGGCTTTTAAATAATACGTAATCCTAACTTCCTAGTGTATAACGAGTAAATCGTTTAATTTTAATATTTTCACCAAAAAGAGTGATTTTTTCCTTTATTAATTCATCAATTGTAATATTTGAATCTCTAATAAATGCTTGATCCAGCAAACTTAAATTTTTTAAGGTTTTTTCAATTCGCCCTAAAATAATTTTTTCTTTAATTTCATCAGGTTTATTAACTAAGTCTTGTTTCTCGGATTCAATTTCTTTTTCTGCAAGGAAAAATTCTTTTGGTATTTCATTAGTGTTAACATAAAGAACCTCAGGTGAAGCTGCAATTTGCATTGCAATATTTTGAACTAATTCTTGAAATTCTTTACGACGTGCAACAAAATCTGTTTCACAATTAACTTCAACTAAAACCCCAATTTTTCCACCAGCATGTATATAACTACTTACAACACCTTCAATAGTTTTTCTATCAACTTTCTTATCCGCAGCAGCCAAGCCTTTCTGACGTAGAGTCTTAACAGCTTCTTCAAAATCACCATTTGTTTCTTGAAGAGCTTTTTTACAATTCATCATACCAGCACCAGTTTTTTGTCGCAATTCTTTAACTAGTGCTGAACTAATTTCTAAAGTCATAGTAATATTTTATCCTAATTTTTAATGTTGTGATTAACTTTTGACCTTCTTTTCTAAATTTTTAGAGAATTTTGTTGTCCTAAGCAAATACTATCTGCTATATTTTTAATAATATATTTGATTGATCTAATTGAATCGTCATTACCAGGGATTGGTATTGTAGCTAAATTTGGGTCACAATTCGTATCAAGAATCGAAATAATAGGAATATCTAAAGAAAGTGCTTCTTGAATAGCAATAATTTCGCGTTTTTGGTCAATTATTACTAAAATATCAGGGATTTTTTTCATCCCCTTCACGCCATTAAAATACTTTTTAAGTTTTTCTAATTCTTTTTTTAAATTTGATGCTTCTTTTTTAGGTAGATTATTAAAAGAATTTAACTTTTCTTGTTCTTCTAATTGATTTAAACGATCAATTCGACCTTTTATAGTTACCCAGTTTGTTAGCATTCCACCTAACCAACGGTGATTTACATAAAATGCACCACATTTTTGAGCTTCAATAGCAATTAAAGAAGACGCTTGTTTTTTTGTCCCAACAAATAGAAAAGTTTGGTTTTTTGCAGAGGCTTTTTTACTAAAATCGCAAGCGCGTTTTAAAAACTCAGTTGTCTGGATTAAATCTAAAATATGTATACCATTTCGTTCTGCATATATATAAGGAAACATTTTTGGATTCCATCGATGAGCTTTATGTCCAAAGTGTACACCTGCATCTAAAAGTTGAGCCAATTCAATTTTAGCCATAGAAATAATAATCCTTTTTATTTTAAAATATTTTATACTTAACTTTTTTACTTAAAACGTTTTTCTTAAATTAAATAATAATTATTTTTGTGTTAATTTATATGATAACTAGTATAGCAGACTTTTAACCTTTTAATTATAAAATTATAAATAAAGGAAAAAACAAAAGAGATTTAATTATTATACTTAAATTTTATTAATTTTTTTAATTTTGTTTGTTTCATTTTTAATTGTTTTTTCAAACTTAAATTATCTTTTTTTGTTATTAATTTTTCTGGCAATAAAACTTTATTAAAAGTAATATCTTGATTAGCATAAAACCCCGTACCTGCTGGTATTAATCGTCCGGTAATAGCATTTTCCTTTAAGCCTCTAAGCCAATCAGTTTTTCCTTGAATAGCTGCTCGTGTTAAAACTCGTGTTGTTTCTTGAAAACTCGCTGCAGCTAAAAAACCATCGGTTTTTAAAGAAGATTTTGTAATACCTAACAAAATAGGACGGAATCCTAATTTATTACTATTTTTAATACAAAGATTAATATATTGAGCTTGATCTAAATCTATAATATCCCCAGGTAAGAAATTTGTTTTTCCTGGGTATTCTATATAAACTTTATGTGTCATTTCTCTAACAATTAACTCTACATGTTTCCCTGAAATTATAACTCCTTGTGAAATATATATGGCTTGAACAGATGTCAATAATAATGTTTGTAATTTTTTTAAACTACGGTAAGCTGACTCATAAATAGATAATGTCCCTAAGGAACAAAAATATCGAAAATAGACATGAAGAAGAGTATGAGGATTTAAGGGACCTTCGGTTAACGGTTGTCCGACGGATATAGATTCATAATTTTTAACTAATAATCTTTCAGAACGTGATGCTATATAATAATCATAACTTTTACAGGGCACTGTACTAATTAAAATTAGATTAGAGGTATATTTGATTGATTTAATAAAACCTTGTCTAGTTGCAAGGAGAGCTTCAGTTTTAGGCTTACGAGCCTCTAAAATATTATCAATTTTTGGTAAACCTTGCACTATATCACCAGTTTTTAATCTTTCGTATACTAATTGCCCAAAATTTTCTTGTCCTTTAATATAATCACCAGGGATTTTTCGAATTAAAGCTCCTGTAGAGAAAAAATAAGGTTGACCTAAATGTAAAGCAATTTTATTACCTACGACTTGCTCCATTAATCCAGAATTTTTAATAAGTACATTATTATTGAAAAGTTTATTTACTTTTAAAAATTGGTTTTGTTTATATTTATGAGTAAAACTATCTAAAAAAATTTCTTCATAATCAGATTTTGTTGTTAATAAAATATTAGACTTTATGTTATTCCGTTTTATTTTTACACTGTAAACAAAATTATCAAATGGGAATATAGTATCAAAAGAACCAACAACAGTATAAGGATCAATAAATTGTTTTTCCTCTACAAGTAAATTTAAAGAGACATCCGTTTTCTTTATTTCTTTTGGTATCACCGAATCAAAAAGAAAAGTTTGTGAATAAATTAGATTAACTTGGCCATAAGAATTCTTTTTTTGTGGTCCTTTATACTCAAAGATTAATTCTGTATCATTTGATTGAAGCGAATAATCAATTGTTAATGGAGAATCGACAAATTGTATTGGATAATCAATTTTAATTTGCTGACCAGAGGCAACTTGTAAATTAAAATTTTCAACTAATAGATTAAGAGGTGCAAAATAATTTGATTTAAAAATTTTAACTGAACGTTCATTGGTAAATTCATAACGAGTTATAGGATGAATATATAAATAGGTCTCACTATTAATGTCTTTAAATTCTAAATAACTTAAAACTTTAACTTCAAATTTATCTAATATTAACTCTCCAGGATAATAAACTTGTTCATTATATTCTTTAAATAACTTCGGTTTTTTATCCAACAGATACCTCTGTCCTGGCTTAATACTAATATATTTAATTCGTTTTTCAACTTCAAAATCTATAAAACCTTCTATATTATTAATATAATTAGGAAAGATTTCTATATCTTTTTTTACATAATCTCCCTTTTTAAATTTAAAATCTTTTTTATTTGAAGTTGTTTGAACTACAGCTTCTGGTATATAAAAAATTGTTGAGCCTGGCTTTAATTTATTATTAAAATTATTACCTGACTGCTGACTAAATAAGCTTGGCTTATAAAAATTTGAAATATAGAATTTTCCACCAGTTTTTGTTTTATATTTCTTATTGTGTAAAACACCCAAAGAAAATAAATAATTATTAAGTAATTCTGGTTTTAATACTATTTCATGAATATGGGATAAGTAGACTTTACATTTAATAACTTCAATATTATTTCTCTCTATAAATATATTGAAATTATTTAACCCATAAGAAGAATTTTGGATACTTAGACTGTTTATTTCTTGGGTTAATTTATTTCTAGATAAATGAATAAAACCTCCTATAGTCGTAACCATTTTTGATTGGGCTATAGCTTGGTTTTTATAAATTTTTTCTAATTTCCTTACTCGTAGATTGGTATTAAATGCAATACTAAAAACTTGACCAGACAAAACCCAAAAAATATAATTTTTTTTACTTCGTTTACTAAAATTTTCATTGACTGCTAGTTGAGGGAAGCCATTTTTTTCCAAAAATATTTCACCCGGTTCTTTTGCACAAATATATTTAATTTCTTTCTCAGCTAAATTTATTTCTTTTATCTTCGGAGCAGCTTCAAATAACACTTGATTACGCTTAATGTAATTCTTATTATTGACAAGAATTATCGTACGAGCTTCAACCCTCACTTTTACTCTTTCATTTGCATAATTTATGATTGCTAACCAAGATTGATTTTCACTTACTACAGCATCTTGTCCATAATTAGTACGGTAAGGGCTAACTTTTAACTCTGGCAAAAAATTTATATAACCAGAACATTGAGCACGTCCCTGACGAATTAATTCACTTGTGAAAATTCCTCCTGTATGGAAAGTTCTCATAGTTAATTGTGTTCCCGGTTCACCAATAGATTGTGCTGCAATTAAACCAACTGTTTCACCTAATTCCACTAAAGTACCTAGTGCTAAATTCCAGCCATAGCATTGTTGACAAATTGCTCTTCTACATTCACAGGTTAATGGAGATCTAATTAATACTTTATTAATTTTGAATTTAATTAATTTATCAATAAGAGTTGACGTTATTTCTTGATTTCTTAAAGCAATAATTTCTGTACTTCCTGGTTTACAAATTGTAGACGCTAGTACACGGCCATTAAGCAGTTCTTTAAGAGACAAAAACCCTTTTTCATCTTTTTCTACGTCTTCCTCTAAAAAAATACCTCGCTCGGTTTTACAATCTAATTCACTGATTATAATACTTTGAGCAACTTCAACAAGTCTTCTTGTTAGATAACCCGAATCTGCGGTTTTTATTGCTGTATCAACTAAACCTTTCCTAGCACCATAAGAGGAAATAATATAATCTGTAATTGATAGACCTTCGCGAAAATTTGCTCCGATAGCCCGATCAATAATTTTACCATTTGGGTCTGACATTAAGCCTCTCATACCGACTAATTGTCGAACTTGTGCAATATTTCCCCGTGCACCAGAAAAGGCCATAATATATACTGAATTTAAAGGATCATTCTTTTTAAAAAATTCTATTAATCGATCTTTTAATTCCTCACTCGTACTATTCCAAATATGAATAATTCTCTGGAAGCGTTCTACTTCGGTAATCTCACCATTATTTGCTTGTGATTCTGCTAAAAAAACATCATTAGATGCAATCTCCATAAGAGCCGTTTTAGCAGGTGATATTTTTAAATCTTCAATACTTATAGAAATTCCAGATTTTGTAGCGTATTCAAACCCTATTTCTTTTAATTGATCGACAAAATAGGCAGCTTTTCTTTGACCATAATTTTTAAATGCCCATTCAATAATTTTCTTTAACTCTTTTTTATTAATGATGTTATTAGAAAATATTTTTGATTGCTTTAACATTTTCTTATGCCTCCTATTTATTTAATATATCATTAATGCACTGGTTAAAAATAATACGACCAGGTGTAGTTCGAATATATTGGACTAATAATTGTCCGGTTTTTGTCTCTTTACGTTGTAAATTATTATAAATATGAAGAGTATGAGTATTAGCTAGAACAATAGTCTTTAAAAATTTTAGTTCAGTATCTAATGTAATATCCTTTGGACACCTAACCCAAATAGATGAATGTAATTGTAGTTGTTTTTGTTCATATGCTGAGATTACTTCATTAAAATTAGAGAAATAATTGTTTGAACCTTTTAATCCCATTCTATTTTGTGCGGTTAAGTAATAAAAGCCTAAAACCATATCTTGTGATGGTTGAATATTTGGTTCACCAGTAGAAGGAGACAAAAAATTATTAGGAGCTAAAAGACACAATCTTGTTTCCAATTGCGATTCAAAAGATAGAGGAATATGTACTGCCATTTGGTCACCATCAAAATCTGCATTAAAAGCTGGGCAAACAAGAGGATGTAACTGAATAGCTCGTCCCCTAACCAATACGGGATCAAAAGCTTGTACACCTAAACGATGAAGAGTAGGTGCCCGGTTTAAAATAATAGGATGTTTTCTTAATATTTCCTCTGTTAAATACCAAATAAAAGATTGGTTACTATAAATAATTTTTTTAGCCTTTTTTATTGAATGAGATAAACCCTGGGAAAGCAATTTATAAATAATGAATGGCAAAAATAACTCGATTGCCATTTCATAAGGTAATCCACATTGGTTTAACTCCAATTGAGGGCCTACAATAATAACAGAACGACCCGAATAATCTACTCGTTTACCTAATAAGTTTTGACGGAATCGTCCTTGTTTACCTTCAATAATATCAGCTAAGGATTTTAATGGACGTTTATTTGCATCTAAGACTTTTGAACCTCGTTTACCATTATCAATCAGTGTATCAACAGCTTCTTGAATCATTCGTTTTTCAGTTAGAATAACAACACTAGGTGCGTGTACTGACAATAAGCGTTTTAGTCTTTTATTTCTAATAATGATTTTTCGGTAAAGTTCATTTAGGTCAGAAGTAGCAAACCTTCCATTATCCAATTTTACCATTGGTCTAATACCAGGGGGAAGAACAGGAAGAAAATGTAACACCATCCATTCTGGTCTTGTATTAGTCGTTAAAAAATTTTCAAATATACGAATTCTTTTAATTGCATCCTCTACTGCTTTTGTAACGTTAGAACAAAACATTATGTTACGATTACTTGCAATCTCTTCTTTTAAATCAATTCGTTTTAATCTATCATATAAAATTTCTGCCCCTTGACGTTTTTTACCATAAACAAAACCCTCACCTTCTGTATCATAAAAAAAATCATCATATTTTGAAACATCCTGATCTTGCTCAGGTTCCTTACCATTATAAACAACACCTTCAAGTTTGGTTATTGAAGAATCTAAGATAGTGGATAAAAAACTAGGCGACCCCTTTAAGTACCAAATATGTACAACTGGTGATAATAAATTAATATAGCCCATTCTATGTCGACGTACTCGAGATTCTGTCAATTCTACACCACAAATTTCACAAATTAACGTCTCTGGCTCTTTGTGCTTATAACGACCACAAGTGCATTCCCAATTTTTAATAGGCCCAAAGATTTTTTCACAAAACAACCCACCTTTTTCAGGTTTATGAGTTCGATAATTAATCGTTTCAGGTTCAGTAACTTCACCAACTATCTCGCCATTAGGTAAAATTTTTTCAGCCCACTCTTTAATACGCTCAGGTGAAGCTAAATTAATTTTAACATACTCAAATTGTTGTTTCATGTTTTTCATAATTTTATGCAAATAAATATTTTTATAAATTTGAAATAAACTCAAGCTTTAGAGTAATTTAGATTTAACAAGAGTTAATAGGTTAACTTTATAGGATGCCATTTCCCCATTATTGAATTTCCCAATTTGATGTGTCGTAATATCTAATCCTAAAGCATTTAATTCTCTTAGTAATACTTTAAAGGATTCAGGAACACCTGGTTCGGGTATTGGATGACCTTTAATAATGGCGTTAAACACTTCGTGTCGTCCGTTTATATCATCAGATTTTATAGTTAGTAATTCCTGCAAAGTGTATGCTACCCCAAAAGCTTCTAAAGCCCAAACTTCCATTTCTCCAAATCTTTGACCACCATGTTTTGATTTACCTCCTAATGGTTGTTGAGTTACTAATGAATAAGAACCCGTTGAACGTGCATGCATTTTTTTATCTACTAGATGAATAAGCTTTAAAATATAAGGCTTTCCAACAAGAATAGAATTATCAAAAAGTTCACCAGTTCTTCCATCTGTTAATATTATTTTGCCAGGGGAAGATTTATTAAAAAGCCAAGATTTATTAGTTTTTTTAGCAGCTTTTTTTAAAGTTTTATTTATTAATATACGTGAAGCGTTTGGTCTGTACATTTCATCAAATGGAACCACTTTAAATCTACGATTTAAGTAATCTCCCGCAAAGCCTAATAAACATTCAAAAATTTGACCTACATTCATTCGTGAAGGAACACCTAAAGGATTTAAAATAACATCCACTACTGTACCATCAGGTAAAAATGGCATGTCATGTATTGGAATTATTTTTGAAATAACACCCTTATTACCATGTCTTCCCGAAATTTTGTCACCAATCCGAATTTTTTTAATTTGCGCTATAGAGATACAAACCCATTCGTATACACCAGAAGCTAAATTATCTCCTTTTTCACGTGAGGCTGTTTGTATTTCAATAACTCGACCTGAAATACCATTTGGTACTCTTAAAGAAGTATCTTCTGGTTCTGGTGATTTAATATTGAATATTGCCCTTAATAATTTACTCTCCGGTAATTCCTCATCCTCTACTATAGGGGTAATTTTACCTACTAAAATATCACCGGCATTAACAAACGTTCCCTTTTTTATTATACCATTTGTATCTAAATTAACTATAGACTCCGCATCAATATTTGGGATTGATGTTGTTATTTCTTCTACACTTGCACTATCATCTACAAGCTGTAATTCATATTTTTCTATATGGATTGAAGTAAAAAGATCCTCTTGAACTAATCTTTCACTAACTAGAATAGCATCTTCATAATTATAACCTTCCCAAGGCATATAAGCAACCGTTAAATTTTGACCTAACGCAAGTTCTCCTCCATCAGTTCCGGGCCCATCAGCAATAATTTGACCAGGCTTTACAATTTCACCAGTCCAAATTAATGGTTTTTGATTAATTATAGTTTCTTGGTTCGAACGACGATACTTATCTAAAAAGTAAACTTTAGAACTTCCAATATTTTTATTATCAAGTATTATAATACGGTCTGCCGAAACGGAATCAACAATTCCATTTAATAAATTTATAATCACTACTTGTGAATCTATTGCTATTTGATGTTCAATACCTGTACCAATAATAGGTTTTTTTGGATATAATAGAGGAACAGCTTGTCTTTGCATATTTGAACCCATTAATGCACGGTTAGCATCATCGTGCTCTAAAAACGGTATTAGAGAAGCCCCTATTGCTATAATTTGTATAGGAGAAACGGCTATAAAATCAACACTAACGGAATCCACAATTATAAATTCATTATAAAAGCGTACAGGAACTGAAGTAGTTTGGAAAAACTCATCTTTCGTTAATAAAACATCCCCAGATGCAACTTTGTATATAGTTTCTTGTTCTGCAGTTAAATAAATTGGCCCTAATTCTCTTAATACTTTTCCTTTATAGACACGGAAAAAAGGAGTTGTTATGAAACCATAATTATTAATTTTCGCATGTGTCGCCAAGGATGCAATTAAACCAGCTTTTTGTCCCTCAGGAGTTTCGATTGGACACAAACGTCCATATTGTGTTGGGTGAATATCTCTTGCTGCGAAGCTGACATGTTCACTATTTAAACCTCCAGGACCTAAAGAACTAATTCGACGTTTATGTGTAAGTTGTGCTAGAGCATTTATTTCATCAAAATATTGTGATAAAGGACTTAGGCCAAAAAATTCTCTTATGACAGAAGTTAAAACTTTTGCATTTACTAAATCATTAGGCATTAAAGTTTCCTCTAGGGGTATGTCTTCCTCAAAAGTTTGGTTAACTTTTCCCTTATTGGGTTTAATTTTTATATCCTTAGACTTTTTATCATAAGTACTACTTTTTAGTTTTTTAACCCGGAACATATCGGGTGTTAATTTTTCATCGGTAGTAATTTTTTTTCTTAGTCGATTAAGAGCTACGCGTACTTGTAATTGTAAAAGCTCACCTACCGAACGTACTCTTCTGTTTTCTAAATTGTCTATATCATCAAGCTTTTCATTATAAGAACTAATATGAATTAGCTTATCAATAGCTTTTAGAATATCTAAAGAAGTTAAAATTCTTATATTTGCTGGTAAACTAATCCCCAATTTCTTATTAAGTTTAATACGACCTACTTCACCAAGATCATATAAACTCTTATTTAAAAGACGTTCAGTTATAAGTTCACGTATTCTAAAAACTGACATTAACATACTTTTATTATAACTTCCAAAAGTAGACTTATGAAACATTTTGTCATAAATAACTGAATTCAAAGATTTAACACTTTTTCGCAAGAACTCATAGTTTTGAACTGTTTGATAGATTTCATGCTCTTCTAAAGAAAAGCCAACTAGAAACCAATTTATAGGGATTTTATATTGCTTATCAAATTTAACCCAAATTAAATTATATTCTAATTCAAATGTTAACCAAGACCCATGCTTGGAAATAATTGTTCCTTCATAAAAAACTTTTTTCTCTTTTTGAATCCGTTTATAATAAATACCAGGACTTCTAATGATTTGACTAACAATTACCCTTTCGCAACCATTAAATATAAAAGTCCCTTTCTCAGTCATAAGAGGTATTTCACCAAAAAATACCCGCTCTTTCGGCGAAAAGTCTTCTGATTGTATCGAACCGTTCTTCACCGTTTCTTTTTTTTTCAGTGACATTAAAACATAAACTCTTAAGTTATAATTACCTTTTTTCTTTAGAGCATTTAAAATAGCAAAACTAGGATAATAAATTTTATATTCTTGCCCATAAATTATTAATTCAATACCACTTCTTTTATTTAATATTGAAGGACAGTTGGTTAACTCTTCAGGTAATCCTTCTGTTAAAAACCAACAAAAACTTATCCGTTGAACTTCTGACAAATCTGGAAGAATTATCGGAAATTTTTGCTTTTTATTCTCTAAAATATCTTTCATAATATATCTAAATTTTATATATCTATATTTTGTATCTAAACGGGATATTGAAAACAAATGAAAAATAAAATATTATTTTATTTTAATTTAGGGAAAGTTTTTTTAAATAAATTGGTTTTTTTTCTAATAGCCGTATTTTTATGAATAATTTTTTTCTTAACTGCTTTATCAATCTGACTTATAACTGCCGAAAAAGAAACTCTAAGCAAAACCGTATAATTAAGCTTCTCTTCTCCTACATTAGAGACTTGCTCCCTAGAAACTTTAATAAGATTTAAATGGTTTTTTTCATGACTTTTGATAAGCGATTTATACGAATTGTTTTGTATACGGTTTCTTTTATTAATTTTTATACGTTTTTTCGAGGATTTAGTATTTGCCATTTTTGTTATTTTTAATAAAAATAATATAATAATGTATAACATTATTTTATATTATATACTACTATAGCACTTTTAGGCAAGTTGTGTATAAGTTGTATATAAAATTATATATTTTAGTTATTTTTTAGTTATTCGAATTGTTAAAAATAATAAATTATAAGGAGAGAGTCGGATTCGAACCCACGGAACGCGTAAACGTTCATCTGATTTCAAATCAGACGCAATCGACCATCTCTGCCATCTCTCCTATTTGTTATGTTAATAATTTGTTATGTTAATAAATAGAGTATATAATTATACTCTATTTTGTATATAAAGTTTTACTTATTCATACTTACCAGTCTACAAGAGAAGATATTAGTTCGTCAAGTTAAACTAAGATAAATTAAATATTTATTTTAAAAAAACACCAATATCTTTACTATGATTATAGAAAAACCTAAGATTATCCGATTATAGTTTTTATTTCCATTTAATAGAAGCTGGGTTAGGATTTTTTCCGATAGAAAAATCTCTTTTTCCTACTGGAGTTCTACCTTCATTTGATGTCTCGGGGAAAACACCATCTTTTGGATGTAGAAATTGTATTTCTCCACCTGGGAAAATTCTATAAATTTTGTAATCCTTTATTTTTAATTTACGTAATTGAGTACCTAGGGCAAGGCATTGTTCTTTACGAGCAAGATATAAAAGATTTTGCCCTAAAAGCATTAATGCAGTACCAGCAGTTGGCATTTCAAAGAGCTGTTCCTTATTAGAGTTCCAAGTAATGACATATTTTTCTTCATACTCTGCTGAACGTAACCAACCACCAGTACTACCACCGAAAACAGGCATATATTTACTCGGATAAAGCGACATAATTATATGAATCTAAAATTAAATCTGAAAATTTAATAAGTTTATATAAATTCTAGCGGAGGCCGGATTTGAACCTGCGACTTTCGGGTTATGAGCCCAACGAGCTACCAAACTGCTCCACTCCGCAAAAAGCGCAATTAACTCTAATATTTAGAGGTAATTAAATATTATTATTCGGGACGGCAGGATTTGAACCTGCGGCACCCTGCTCCCAAAGCAGATACGCTACCAAACTGCGCTACGTCCCGTAACTGATTGATATACCATTACAGCATATCAATACTAGGTTATTTATGTCAAGAAGATTATATTAATATTATATTAATATAGATATAAGGGTTTAAGCTGCAGCTTCTTTAGCAGCATACATAATTTCTAATGTTATAGTTTCCATTTTTTGTTCTTGAGCAAACTTTTCAGTGTTTCGTTTAATCTTACCTCTAATAAATCCTGGAATTTTTGTTAATTCTGCCTGTGATTCCAAATTCCATTTTATTTCTGAGTCTTGTTCAGTTACAGACAACCCTGCACTTAAAACTTCTTTTGTATCATGGCCACCAAAAATTTCTAATAGATGATCTTCCATGCCTAATGTGAAAGAATTATATATCAAGTCTGCAATTTGATTCGCACCTTCATAGCCAAGAAATGGTCTGTAACTTAAGGGGAAATTTTGGATATGAACCGGTGCTGATATAACACCACATGGGATATTTAGACGTTTAGCAACATGTCTTTCCATTTGCGTACCAAAAATTACTGCCGGTTCAACTTTAGCTATTAAATCCCCAATTAAATTATGGTCATCTGTTATAACAATTTCATCACATAAATCCCCTACTTCTTTTTCAAACCAGGATTTATCGTACTTGCAGTAAGTTCCAGCCCAAACAACATTAATACCCATTTCCTTTGTTAAAATTTTAGTCATAGCTGCTGCATGGGTAGAATCACCAAATACTATTGCTTTTTTACCTGTTAAGTTTTGGCAATCTATAGATCTGGAAAACCAAGCTGATTGAGAAACAAAACGAGTTTGTATATCAATATATTTTTCAAAATTAACCTCTGCTTTATTATCATTTAGGATATATTGGATTTTTCTAATACAATTAGCTGTTTCAACTACTCCCATAGGAGTAGTATCAATAAAAGGCATATCGAATTCATCTTTTAAATATTCTGCTGTCAGGAGACCAATCTCTCTATAAGGAACTATATTAAACCAAGCTTTAGGTAAGTTTTTTAATTCTTGTACCGAAGCCCCTTCTGGTATAATACTATTGATTTTTATATTTAAATCTGACATCAGACGTTTTAATTCAGCAATATCATGTTGATTATGAAAAGCTAAATTAAAGGAGCCAATAATATTCACTGAAGGTTCTATTGTTTTAGTGGTGTCCAATTGCTTAGTTTTTTGTGCTTTTTTTATATAAAATTGTACAATTTGTTCTAAAGTACGATCTGCCGCTTGCATTTCATTTACTCTATAATGATTCACATCTGCTAATAAAACATCAGCTTGTGTCTCAATTGAAGCACGGTTAACAAAATTTTGCAAATCTTCTTGTAAAATACTTGAAGTACATGTAGGAGTTAGTACAACTAAATCTGGTTTTTCTTCCTTATCCTTTCTACTAATATTATTAACAACTTTTTCTTGTGATCCCCTTGCTAAAACATGTCTGTCAACAACACTTGCTGTTACAGCAGTAAAATCACGTTTTCTTTCTAGCATTGATCGCATAACATTAAAATAATCGTCACCTAAAGGAGCATGCATAATAGCGTGGACATTTTTAAAAGAACTTGCAATCCTAAGAGTACCAATATGAGCAGGACCTGCGTACATCCAATAAGCTAATTTCATAAGAGATTATATTAGTTTAAATAAATATTTTAGAGTGTTCAATAGAAACACCCTCTAGGGAAAAGAGGATTATAATACATTTTCTCAAATAAAGAACAACTTTTAAAAATACACCTAACATAAAGTAAAAAGAACGGAGTATTTTTCTAAACGATAAAATGTATTTTTAAAAATTTGTTCGTGTACGCAAACTATAATATCATAAACTATTAGGGTCGATGCCCGAGTGGTTAAAGGGGGCGGATTGTAAATCCGCTGGTTTTCCTACGTTGGTTCAAATCCAACTCGGCCTATTAAATTTTTTGATTAAATCAAAAATTATTGATCTTAACACATAAAAAATAACTTAATAACTTGCTAAAGTTATTTTTTAGGTTTTTTTGGTGCTTGATCTTTTCTAGTTCTATCCCACCAAATAAAATCAGGACCATCTCGACCTAAATGTACTTCAATTGCTTCGCGCATAAAAGTATTACCTTCATACTTACCAAAAAGAGCTCTTAAAAAACAAGGTATAAATATAACAACCCAAGCAAGAAAAGCTAATAATGCTGCTTCTGACTTATCTGCTGGATTTTTAACAAATGCATTTGTAAAATTAATAAATAATTCATGGAAAATACCTTGGAACGAGATAATTATTATGCCATACATAATATTAAACCTAACAAATCTATCCTCTGGTATTTTATAACGTACTAAAATACCATACCCTAGCAACAGATAAATAAAAGATAAGAATGGTATCTTTTGTATAATATTAACTGATTCTGCTATATAATTTGGTAAAAAAATCCTTACAAGAAAAGGATGAGTTTCAGCAATTAAAGGCATATGGGTATTCACTACATCTAAATAAGGTACATAGTAAGCTAAAACTGAAAGAACTCTTTGACAAACTAAGCCATTAAAGGCTAAAAACCATTTTCTAGGTTTATTAAAATTAAATTTTTGTTCTAGCACAAAACCTAGTACCAAAAATAAAATAAAAATAAAAATTTCAATCCAATAGACGCCGAAAAACAATTCTAGTACATTTCCTCTAAGATGATCAAACATCTTTTAGACCTCACTATTTTAATATGCTATAACTTAAAAAATCGATAAAACACAGAATTATATTTTACCTTGCATTTAATAATACAGGTATTTTGTATAAATGTCCAGTTGCAATTAATTAGTTAAAAAAAAGATTGTTTAAATTTTAAGAACTCAAGATTGAATTTAACTTTTGCACGATTTGTTTTCCCACCAGCAATAACTTTTGTCGGGAAATACAATAACCAAAATTCTGAAAAAGAAATATAACTGATTAGACTACTTACGATTAAAAATAAAAAACCAAAATAAATTAATTTAATCCCTGGGTCAGATTTAATCTGGATACCTGTAGAAGAAATTATATCAGTAAAATTAAAACTCATTAGATCGTTATTATAAATAGTATCTCCTATATTAATAGTCTTGATAAATTTTCCATCATTATCATATAAACTAATTTGCCCTCGATGATCTTTAATAAGTACAATAAAACTTTTTGTACCTTGTTTTGTATTAGGCAACGAACTAATCCAAATTTTTTGATTCGAAGTATTAATTTTTGAGATCGGTAATTGAAGACGTATAGTAGAATTATCATTCTTAATATATTTTAATCTTAGACCTAATATTCCCCAATCAGTTTGGTATATTATTAAATCACTTAATAATAATGGGTTATTTACAGAAATAGTTTTTCTTTGGATTTCCCCACCACGACCGTTTAAGACTGAAACATCTGTATAAAATTGTTTAATTGAACCAGTAGAGTTATATGTTGACCAAAAGTCATTAACCCGAAAAGTTTTTTGAGGTATTGAAGAAAAAAAACCATTTTTTATAACATTTTGGATATGAAACACTTCAGTTTTAGGTATTAATTCCTGAGAGTTAAATCCTTTTAGCGCCCCTAATGTACTTCCTAATAGTACACAAATAATACTTAAATGTACAATAATAGGACCAACTCTACTTATCAATCCCTTATAAGCATAAAAACTATTCGATTGTTGGAAAAGTGAATATTCTTTTTTTAATAATACATAGCTCAAATGGCTTGGAAAGACTTTAATTGATTTTATTTTAAAGGTTAACTTATTATATTGATTTACTTGCTTATAAAAATAGTATCTTCGAGAAAATTTCAAAGTTGGTAACTGCTGAAGAACTGTACAACAAGCTAAAGATAGCCCTAAAAGGCTAAGCAATAATAAAAACCACCACGTACTATAAATATTATCAAAACCGAAAAAAAGAAGAATTTTCCAAAATGGGATACTAAAAATTAATGCTGGGTAAGTGTTTTGATAAAATGGAATTTCTTTACTTTGTTCAATAATGGAACCAATACTAGTCACTATTGCAATGGCTAATAATATTATTATAGCTAACTTTAAATTAGCCAAATATTTAAAAACACTTTTAATCATCTTTGAATCGTATAAATAATTAATAATAGAATTTTAGAGTAATAAACTTAACTTAAAAAAAAAATTTTAAGCAACACGAATTTTTCCAGATGCTGCCCAATTCTGTATTAACTCTGTACGTAAAGGATCAATATCCAGAATAGGAATAGTTTCTTTGATAGCTATCAAAATATCATTAGTTGTAAATTCTCGTTGTTCACTAAATGCGACATACATCGCATCAATAATAGTTTGTTCGATTTCGGCTCCGGAAAATTTACGGGCACGCTTACTTAATTTTTTACTATCATAAGTTTGCCAAGTCTCTGGTCGAAAACGTCTTAAATGGACTTCATAAATCAGTTTTCTTTCATCAACTGTTGGTATACCAAGAAAAAAGATTTCATCAAATCGACCTTTTCTTAATATTTCTACAGGCAAAGAATAAATATCATTAGCTGTAGCAATAACAAAAACAGGAAGAGTTTTTTCTCCAAGCCAAGTAACAAATGTAGCTAAAACACGTGTTGTTGTTCCGCTATCAAAATTTTGTTCAGAATCACTAAAAGCTTTATCAATTTCATCAACCCACAATACACAAGGAGCTAATGATTCAGCAATAGCAATCATTTCACGAACTCTAGATTCTGATTCTCCTACAACCCCAGCAAATAATCTCCCTACATCCAAACGTAAAAGTGGCAATTTCCATTCATAAGCAACAGATTTTGCAATCAAACTTTTACCACTTCCTTGCATACCAATTATTAGCACTCCTTTTGGTGTGACCAAACCATAATTTAATGCTTGTTCAGAAAATATTTCAGTTCTTGCGTTTAACCATTTTTTTAAATTATAAGCTCCACCAACATCTTTTAATTTACTTTTAACTGACCAAAACTCGAGAAGCTCGGTTTGACTAATAACTTGACGTTTTTCTCTTAAAATTATCGGAATTGCATTCTGATCTATTTGTTTATAAATAACAATTGCTTTTCCCAAAACTCTTCTAATTTTCTCTAAAGATAAACCTTGACAAGCCTGAATAACTTTTTCTAATATTCGTTGAGATAAATTCCCTTCAACAGTCAAGTTTTTATTCAGACGAGTTAATTCTGTTTTAATTTCTTTAGGTGTGGGTAAATTAAATTTTATAATCGTGATATGATCTTTAAGATCGTTTGGTATTTGAACTTCAGAATCAACAATAATAATAGTCTTGGGTTGGATTTTTAAAAGTTGTAAAATATTGCGTAATTTTCTAGAGATTGTTAAATCTTTTAAAAACCTCTTAAAATCTTTTAAAATAAAAATACTTGGCGTTCTTGAATTTATCTTTTCAATAAATTCTATAGCTTCCAATGGATTTCTTTTACCAAATTCCTTTTTTATGGGATTTAGTTTATACCCGTCGATAAAATCCCAAACATATAGGTTACTATAACTTTTATTAATAATAGCATTCCGAATAGTATATTCTAATCGGTCTTCCTCAATGGTTATAACATAAATTATAGGATAACGGGCTTTTAATAAAATTAAAAGTTCTTCTTGAAAAGTCATAATAAAATATTTTTAATTTATATAAATTAATTTTCTATAAATCTATTGTCTAAATACTTAAATTTTTTCTTTTTTTTCGTCTACGGTTGTTTATTACTTTAATACCTTGCTTACTTTTCATTCGAGCACGAAAACCAGAAACAGCTACAACTTTTCTATTCGTTCCACCTAATGTTCTTTTTGTCATAATGTTTTATATTATTATATCTTTTATTATAAATACTAAATGATGAAAGTATAATAACATAAATTAAAGAATTTGTACATATATTTTCTCTTTTATTTTCTATTTGTCTTAATTTATATCTGTTAATATAATATTGGAAATAAAAATTTCAAATATAATTGAGTCCCTGCAGTCTTTAAGAGTAAGATTTAGAAGGCTTGTAGCCCTCTCATCATATTGAAGAAAAGGATCTTTTTGTGCATAGGCTTCCCAACTAATAGCATCAAGTAAAAAATTCATATTTTCTAAATGTTTAAACCAAAAAAAATCAATATATTTAAAAAATATAAGTTGGTTGTATCTATCTAATACACGTGAATCTGTTGAGCAAGAATAACGAAACTCTTTGCAAGCATAACTTGCCCATAATTGCTCGTAAAAAAATTTTTTTAATTTAGATAACTTATCCAAATTGTTATATATCATACCATTTGAAATAGATAAACGATTTAATAATCTAAGGATTTTTTTTGATAAAATAATGTCTTTCCCCTCACGGGTCTGTGAATCTAGGTAATCTATAAAATCATCAAGAAATCCTTCACTAAACTCCATAACTAAATCCCGCATAATAATAGTAGAAAGGACTTTTTCACGCAAATAATAAATAACTTTTCTTTGTTTATCTAGAACTTGGTCATACTTATTTAGGGTTTTGCGTTGATCATAATAAAACCCTTCAACTTTTTGTTGAGCAGAATTTAAAGAATCTGAGAGGAATTTAGAATCTAAAATTTCACTTTCAATTTTTAATTTTTGCATTGTTTCTTTTATTTTATCACCACCAAAAACCCGAATTAATGGATCATTTAAGCTTAAAAAAAATCTCGAGCTTCCAGGATTCCCTTGTCTTCCTGCACGACCTCGTAATTGGTTATCAATTCTCCTTGATTCATGACGTTCAGTCCCTATGACATAAAGTCCACCTAGCGATTTTACAATTTCAGATTCTTCTTTTTGTTTTTCCTTATATTTATTTAATAATTGACTATGTAGATTAAAAATAAAATTTTCCAAAAGATTTAATTGCTTACTTGAAACCTCTAAAGAAGCTAATAGTGTATCTAAATTTTTTTGTAAATAAATAACTAATTTAGGACTTTTCTTTAAAGCTCTTTTTAATTTTCTTAAATCAATACCAGGAACAAAAAATCTTTTTTTCCCTAATAATCTTTTTAATATGAAGCGAGTAGATTCTAATGCTTTAAATTCAGGGTTACCACCTAATAGGATATCAGTTCCTCTGCCTGCCATATTTGTTGCAATAGTAATAGAATTCAAACACCCAGCCTGCGCTACAATTTTTGATTCTCTACTAACGTTCTCCGGTTTTGCATTCAATAATTGGTGGGGTACCCTATAAGTGTTTAATAATTGAGAAAGTATTTCTGAATTTTGGATAGTTGTTGTACCAACTAGAACAGGTCGACCTGTAGAATACATCTTCAAGCATTCTTGAGCAATAGCCCTCCATTTACTTATTTCATCAATAAAAATAAAATCGGAATCATCTCTACGCTTCATTTTTTCATATGTTGGTAATATAGAAACGGGTAAATCATAAATATTTTCAAATTCTAATTCCTCAGTTTTAGCCGTACCTGTCATACCAGATATTTTTGGATATAGTCGGAAAAAATTTTGATAAGTTATAGAGGCCAAAGTTTCGCTTCCTCTTAAATTTTGAATATTTTCTTTTGCTTCTATAGATTGGTGTAAACCATCACCCCACTTTCTACCTTCCATGATTCGACCTGTGAATTCATCAATAATAACAATTTGGTTATCTTTTAAAATATAATGAATATCGCGGAAAAAAAGATACCTAGCTTTTAAAGAATTTAAAATATAGGGGATCCATGGATCTTGGATACTATACAAATTATCAACTTTTAATAAAATTTTAGTGCGTTTCAAGCCTTGTTCTGTTAGACTTATTTTTTTTGCTTTTTCATCAATTTCAAAATGCTTTTTATCTTCTAAATACTTAGAAGCTTCATTGGCTTTAAAATATTTTTCTACCAATAAATCTGAATCACGTGATATAATTAAAGGGGTCCTTGCTTCATCAATCAAAATAGAATCAACCTCATCAATAATACAAAAATTAAAAGGTCTTTGTACTAACTCTTTTTTATCCGTTACCATATTATCTTTTAAGAAATCGAAGACTAAGTCAACATTCGTTACATAGGTTATATCCCGAGAATAATTTATTTTACGATCTGCTATTGTCATATCTGATTGTATAAGACCAACCTCCAAGCCTAATAAGCGGTGTATTTGACCCATCCATTCTGCGTCACGTTTTGCTAAATAATCATTTATAGTTACTATATGAACACCTTTACGCGCTAAAGAATTAACTAACGCGGGTGAAGTTGAAACTAAAGTTTTCCCTTCACCAGTTTTCATTTCCGCAATTTTGCCATCATTTAAAACTAATCCTCCTAATAATTGTACATCATAATGTCTTAAACCAATTGTTCTTTTAGAGGCTTCTCTAGTTAAGGCAAAACTTTCAGCCAATGTTTTTTTATCTAAACCATCTTCTTTAGAAGCAAAATATTTTAATTTTGAAGTTCTACTTTTTAACTCATTATCACTTAACGATATTAATTCTTTTTCAAGATCATTAATATAATTTAAGGTTGGTCGATATTCATCCCAAATACTATTAATTCTAGGAAATAATTTTATCATCTGTTATTATTAAATTGGATTAAATTAAATTGGATTAAAATAAAAGCTTTTAGAGAAAATAAAATTATCTTTTAAGTTATTTTTTTCTAAAGTAAAAATTAAACGATCAAATCATTAATTTAAATTCTCTTTTTAACTAGCTATAGTAATTTACAGAATTAATAAGTGATTCTTTAATAGTGTGCAATAATTAATTCTGCCATAAAAAAATTTAGTTAAAGTTTAAAATATGGCTTTTAATAATTATTGGTTTTTTATTATTTCAAAATTATTTTTGCTTAGAGATTCCGTCAACTTTAAAATTAGAGGCTAACGGACTTGTAATATCCCCTGTTGGGGCATTAAAGCTTCCTATTGCAACATTATTAAGTCTTAATTTTAACCAAGTAATAAAAGTTTTGTCTATAGAAACAATGGCTGAGCATTCATTATCTATTCTAGCTTGTCTTAATTTTGTCTGTAAATCAATTAATTGAACTGACTCTAGAAATTTGGGGGATTGTACAAGCCAAAAATCTATATTTTTTTTCACTCTTCGGTAATGTTGTACTCGCTCACGTAAAATTTCTTCAACGGGTTCCGCAACTAATAAAAATTCACTACTTGCAACAATAAAATAATAAGTTGTTAAGGATTTAGGGATATTCACTAACTTCTCCTTCCTTACGGATCTAAAATGATTAAAAAATCGTGGAACTAATTCTTTTTTAAATTTTGATTGTTATTAATAATATAGTAGAAATTTTTAATCTATCTCTATCTCTTAATTCTCTTAATTCCAAATTAGTTTATCATAACAACTCTAATATTGTCATTTTAAAAACTAATAAATTTCAATGATAAGCCACTTGACAATAGAAATTTAACTACCGCGCTTTATAATTATTTTTTATTTAAATTTAAAAAATTTGACCCCTTTAAAGGAGAACTTGATTGTGCAAACTTATATGAGCGCATTTGTCCTGCTAAATAAGCTTGCCTACCTGCTTGAACAGCAAGGTTCATAGCTTTAGCCATACCCCTAGAATTTTTTGCTTGTGCTATTGCTGTATTAAGAAGAACAGCTTCAGCCCCTAATTCCATAGCAAGTGCTACTTGACTAGGAGATCCAAGTCCGGCATCTATAATCACTGGTATTTTAGAATTCTCAATAATGATTTGAATATTGTTTATACTTTGAATACCTTGTCCTGAACCGATAGGTGAACCTAAAGGCATAATAGTAGAACATCCAATATCCTCCAGGTGTTTTGCTAACATTGGATCAGTATTTGTGTATGGTAATACAATAAAACCCTTCTTAACTAAAAATTCTGCTGCTTTTAATGTCCCTATTGGGTCTGGGAAAAGATATTTAGGATCAGATATCACTTCTAACTTAATAAAATTATTTTCTTTTTGACCAATCCTTTTAGATAATTCACGGCCTAAAAATGCTAATCGAATAGCTTCTTCAGCTGTTTTTGCACCAGCAGTATTTGGTAATAACCAAAACTTTTTCCAGTTAATGGCTGTTATTAAATTATCATTTCTGGAAATATTTAATAAATTAAGTCTTCTGATAGCGACTGTGACCATTTCACTTTCACTTTTTGCCAAGCATTCTACCATCTCTTTTAAACTTCTATATTTTCCAGTCCCAACAATAAGGCGAGAATTAAAAACTTTGCCTCCAATAATTAATTGGTCGTGTTTTAACATAATTTGATTTGGTTTGATTATTACTATTATTATATCTTAATTTTTAGTATTTTACTAACATTATTATTTTAAGTTTAATCAATTCGTAAAATATATATTTATATTATCATAAAAATTTATATTTTTATAAGCGAGTGACGCGATTCGAACGCGCGACATCAACCTTGGCAAGGTTGCGCTCTACCACTGAGCTACACTCGCAAGTTAAATCCTAAGAAATCTATAGTAACTACTATACCACAATAACGATCCCTCAAGAAATCCAAACCGAAAAGATTTCGAATAAGATATAGTATAACGTAAAGTACTAACCTTATTTAGAAATACGGTTAGTACTTTACGTTATACTATATCTTATTCGAAATCTTTTCGGTTTGGATTTCTTGAGGGATCGTTAGATAAAAACCCAAATATAAAAAGTGAACTAAAACCAGTAACAATGGCATAAACGAATAGTTTTAAAAAATATAAACTAAGCATAAGAATCCTCCGATAAAATTATTTATTAATAATTATATATCAATTAGTAAATATTAAGCAATTAAATTTATATAGATATTATATAAATACTAATCATCAGTGAAATCCGTATCGATAACTGTTTCATCAGAATTTGTTTTTGGTTCGTCGTTCACTTCTGGCTTAGCTGAACTAGCAATTTCTTCGCCAACACTTTGAGAAATTTTTTGTAGCTCCTCAAGTTTATTTTTCAGATTTTCATTATCAAACTCATCATTTTGTAATAGATTACGAATTTCTTTAATCCCTTCTAGAAGAAGTTCTTTTTTCTCTAAGGATATTTTATCTTCGTATTCCTTTAATTGTTTCTCATTTTGGTAACAAACTAAATCAGCCTGGTTCTTCAAGTCGATTTTCTCTTTTTTCTCTTTATCGATTTTAGATGATTCTTCCGCATTTTTTATCATTTTTTCAACTTCATCTTTATCTAAAGTTGAGGCATTCTGTATGTTAATACGCTGTGTTTTACCCGTTCCTTTATCTTTAGCAGTAACTGATAAAATACCACTTGCGTTAATATCAAAAGTAACTTCAATTTGTGGAACCCCTCTAGAAGCTAATGGAATTCCTTCAAGTCTAAAATTACCCAAACTTTTATTATCTTTAGCTAATTTACGTTCTCCTTGTAAAACTTCAATATCAACACTTTCTTGGTTATCTGTAGCCGTAGAAAAGGTTTCCGATTTTTTTACTGGGATTGTAGTATTTCTCGGAATCATTACTGTCATTAACGACCCTAATGTTTCAACCCCTAAAGATAAAGGTGTTACATCTAGTAATAGAATATTTTTAACTTCACCAGCTAGTACTCCACCTTGTACCGCTGCACCAATTGCAACAACCTCATCTGGATTTACCGTCTGGTTTGCTTCTTTTTCTACTATCTTTGAAACCAAATTTTGAACAGCTGGTATACGTGTTGAACCCCCTACTAATACCAATTCATTAATCGTATTTCGATCAACCCGAGCATCTTTTATTGCTGCTTCTACAGGTAATCGACAACGGTTTATTAAATCTTCACAAAGCTCTTCAAATTTTCCACGTGTTAGTATTTCCTCTATATGTTTAGGTCCATCTTGGTTTGCTGTAATAAAAGGGAGATTTATAGTTGTTTCGGATAGATTGGATAATTCAATTTTAGCTTTTTCTGCTGCCTCAGTTAACCTTTGTAAAGCCTGAGGGTCAGACGCTAAATTAATACCTTCTGTCTTTTGAAATTTTGCCAAGATAAAATCAACAATTTTTCTATCAAAATCATCTCCACCAAGTTTAGTATCACCTGATGTTGATAAAACTTCGAAAACTCCATCTCCAACTTCTAGTAAAGAAACATCAAATGTACCACCACCTAGGTCAAAAATAATAACTAGCTCATTATTTTTTTTTTCAAGACCATAAGCTAGTGAAGCTGCTGTTGGTTCATTAATAATTCTTTTAACTTCTAACCCGGCAATTCTCCCCGCGTCTCTTGTTGCTTGGCGTTGTGCATCATTGAAATATGCTGGAACTGTAATTACCGCTTCATTAATAGTTTGCCCCATATATAAACTAACGTCATTAGAAAGTTTTCTCAGGATTTGTGATGAAATTTCCTCAGGACTAAACTGCTTCTCCATATTAGAACAAACAATTTTGACATTATCCTTACTATCACCCACAAGTTTATAAGAAACTTCTTTGGATTCATTGCTTAGTTCACTAAATTTTGAACCCATAAAACGTTTGATCGATGAGAAAGTATTTTCAGGGTTAATAACAGCTTGTCGTTTAGCAATTTGTCCAACTAATAAATCTTTATTTTTAGTATAAGCAACAATTGATGGTGTTGTTCTTAATCCTTCGGTATTATTAACTACTGTGGGTTGTCCACCTTCCATTACTGCTGCAACGGAGTTGGTCGTCCCAAGGTCAACTCCAAATATTTTACTTATATTAGCCATATAATTATTTCTCCGTAAATTTCTATATTAAATAATAATATAATTTTAACCTAAAATTACTAATTCTGTCAAGTCAGAAAAAACTATTCCTATAATTTGTAAGCGCTTTTAATAAAATTCTAGTCTATATTGGTAGGAAAGAGAGGGATTCGAACCCTCGGTACAAAGAATATTTGTACAATAGATTAGCAATCTAACGCTTTAAGCCACTCAGCCATCTCACCCTAAATATGACTCTGGCTGGATTTGAACCTGCGACCAAGGGCTTATGAGTCCCCTACTCTAACCACTGAGCTACAGAGCCTGACATTCTAATTATAGACTGTCCACCCTAACTTATCGAACATTTTATTCACTCGACAAGTCCAAAAAGAATAGAAAAATTTTTTGTATTTATGTTTATTGACAAAAAGTGTATGATTGTGACATATTATGTCCATAGTCTATTTAGATATGCCTAGGGGGTTGTATCTCAATTTGGTTAGAGTATCACCCTGTCACGGTGAAAGTTGCGGGTTCGAGTCCCGTCAATCCCGAAATTCGATTTGTAATTATAATTAAGCTTGGTTTGTTTTATTAGTAACAACAATACATTCAGTTGTTAAAATCATGCTAGCAATAGAGATCGCATTTTGTAATGCTGAACGTGTTACTTTTGCTGGATCAACAATACCGTAGTCAAACATATCCCCAAACTCATTTGTTTCAGCATTATAACCAAACTCAAAGTACTGTTCTTCAACTAAGTCTGTTATAACACTACCGTTCTTTCCAGTATTTTCAGCAATTCTTTTAAGCGGCTCTTTAATAGAATCTGCTAAAATATAGGCCCCAATAAGTTGGTCATCTTTTAAATTTTGTTTAGCCCATAATTTTAGTGGTGTTGATAGATGTGTTAACGTTGCACCACCCCCGGGTATAACACCTTCTTCAACTGCTGCACGTGTTGCGTTTATTGCATCTTCTAACCGTAGTTTCTTATCTTTCATTTCTGTTTCTGTCACAGCACCAACCTTAATGACTGCAATTCCACCGGAAAGCTTAGCAATTCTATCCTTCAGTTTTTCAATTTCATATGCTGACTCGTTCATCGCAATTTGTTTTTTTAATTGCTCACAACGATTTTTAATATTATCCAAATTGCCTTCAGTAATAATAGTAGTTGAATCTTTTGTAACAGTTATTCGTGAAGCTTTACCTAATAACTCTAATTCAACACTATCTAAACGTAGACCTAATTCTTCTGTAATTAAAGTTCCACCTGTTAATATTGCAATATCTTCTAATAAAGATTTACGAAGATCCCCAAACCCAGGCGCCCGAATGGCAACAACATTAACAATCCCTCTCAATTTATTAAGGACTAGAGTAGATAATGCCTCTTTTTCAATATCTTCAGCGATTATTAATAAAGGTTTTTTAGTAAATGCAACTTTTTCTAGAATAGGAATTAAATCTTGTTGAACGAGAGTAAGTTTTTTATTTGTAATTAAAATAAAAGGGTTATCGTATTCAACTTCAGCTTTTTCAGCATTTGTAATAAAATACGGAGAAATAAAACCTTTATCTAATCTCATACCTTCTGTTATTGATAATTCAATAAACGTATTGTTGCTTTCTTCCAAAGAAATCACTCCATCCCGCCCCACAGTTTTTAAAGCTCTTGCAATCATGGACCCAATCTCTTTATCATTCCCGGAAGAAATTGTTGCTACTTGCTCTATTGCCATATTATTTTCAATAGGACGAGCGTAATCTAATATTTGGTTAGTTAAATATTTTGTAGCTTTTTCAAGACCAAACTTTAAAGAAATTGGGTTTGAACCTGCAGCTACATTCTTCATTCCTTTTTTAACAATCGCGTAGGCTAAAACAGTTGCTGTAGTGGTACCGTCACCAGCCACATCATTTGTTTTTGAAGCTGCTTGTCTTATTAGAGATACACCAGTATTAAATATATTATCTTCTAATTCAATTTCCTTAGCGATACTTACTCCATCATTAATTATTTGTGGGGAACCATATTTTTTATCTAAAACTACATTTCTCCCTTTTGGTCCTAAAGTAACTGAAACGGCTTCAACCAAGACTTTCATTCCTTTTTCAAGTGCTTGCCTTGCATGTTCTTGATATAATATTTTTTTACTCACTTTTTTGTTGTATTTTTAAATAAAAAGGTTTTAGAAGTGATAAGGGTTTTATTAAGTTTTATTTTTAAAATAGTTTAGATATAATAAGAATAATACTATTCATATTATATCTAAGGTTAAGTTATTAGTCCCAGCCCTCTTCAGATTTAGAAAGAACAAAATTAGCAACATCTTCAATATCACTTTCAGCTAGACGACCACCAAAAGCTGGCATAGCATTTTTTCCATTTGTTACCTGATAAGTAATCGCCTTAATGCTATTCATTTGATTGTCCTCCAAAGCCCCTTTCTTTAAAGTTTTTTCAATCATAATAACGTTATTACCACCAGCATGGCATGCTGAACAATTAGCTGTAAAAATGTTTCCACCATTATTAATGTCTACGGCTTGAGCTGAATTTTGAAAACTAATTAAAGCTAAGGATGCAATAAAGAAACCAAAAAAAAAATTTTTCATTGATAATTCTCGTATAGAGTCTTTTTTAATTTAACAAAATAAAAATCTATTATTATTTTTAATATAGAAAGCGAGATTAAAAATCTTTACTACTTTATTTTTTAATTAATAATAAATTTTACCGCCACCCCATTTCTCAGAAAGAATTTTCGGTTGTAACAATATATGACCTGCGATATCTACTAGATCTTTTTCATCTAATGCTCGCATTCTTGTGAAAATATTAGCACTTTTAATACTTGGGTGAATCTCTGCAATTGATTCTAAACCATCATAAGTTGTTGGATCCTTCATATAATTAACTAAACCATTAATATTATTACGTGATGGTGTTGCTAAACTTAGAGCTTCAGGGTCAAGACCTAAATTTGGGTTTGTTTTTGTTATTCCACCAACATGACATTGCCCACAACTAGAATTAAATAATCTCTTCCCTCTTTTAACTTGTTCTGGAGTTAAGACTGTTGTTTTACCATCACTCGTTACAGGTATTGTTCTTGTTGCTTCATCTAGGTCTATAGCTAAAACTGATGAACCAACTGAATTTGCTAAACAAGCAATAGTTAAACTTATAAAAAATTTTTTGAACATATTAGATTAAACCTATAAAATATTTTAATTACTGAAACAAAAAAACAAAAATTAACAACCAAGTTTACTTGGATTTATTAGAATAAATTTTTGGTAATTTTAATTGTTCTTTGATTTTTTTGGCAATTAAGCCTCTAAGTCGAATATTCTCCCAACCAGCTGCAAGAGCAATACTGACTAAAAGAACTTGACTGAATAATAGTATTGGATCAAGCCGCCATCCATGAATAATTAAAATAGAGCCGTAAATCAACCCTAATGTTGTAAAAAAAATATCTTCATCACGTGATAGTTCTGGTCTTATAATTCTTAAAAAATATAAAATTAGTACACCAAGAATTATTATAAGGCCTAGAAGAAAATTTGCTCCAAAAACTATGTTTATCATGAATTATTAAACTTTTGAAAAATTATTTATTATTGAATTAGAAACTATAAAACCTTATATCTTTTTTTACTTATAGGAATGTAAAAAACAAAAATTAAAAAACTAACTTTTAAAATTTTTGTTTTTAATGACTATTTTTTTGGAGGTACACGAATTAAAGCATCTTTTTTACTGACGAATAGTAATGCAAGACTGATAGGTAAAACGACAATAAGTCCACCAGCAATTAAGCTGGATAAAAAATTTGTTAAAGATGGTGTCATAATTTTATATTTTCTTTCTTTTCTCTAATAAAATATATTTTCTTGAACTATGCAAAACATCTAATTCTAGAAATAGAAATTAACAGTAAATTTTTTGAAGGACTAGAGATTACTTTGCCGATAATATTATTCAAGCTTATTAAACTACATAGTATAATCTATTTATATTTATATAAATAATAAAATTAGATTCCAGAGAGTACTTTCAACTATTGTAATATTAAGACTTTTCTTAAAGTACCCAAGTCAATCTAGAATCTTTTCTTTATAACACAATATAATTTCTTTCTTTATTATCATTCTGTTCTTGAGATAACGAAATATCTTTAAAAGATTATATCGATTTCTAATTTCAGGACGCTAATAAATAAATAATAAGCTTAGTATAGTTTTATATATATACTAGGCTTACTCTTCAATGCTTCTTAATATAATTATATTAAAGAATAGCAGAAATTGAAATGAAGGTTCTTTTATTTTTCTTTTTAAAAGAAACTAACCCTTCTTTAAGCGCATATAAAGTGTAATCTTTCCCAACCCCTACATTATTACCTGGTTTAAAACTTAATCCCCTTTGTCTTATTAAAATATTCCCAGCTTGTACTAGATGCCCTTGGAAACATTTTACCCCAAGACGTTTTGATTTAGAATCTCGTCCATTTTTTGTACTTCCCGCACCTTTTTTATGAGCCATTTTTCTCTATTTACTAATTTATGAAAAATAATTTGTTTCTTTATTCAAATAAGATTGGGTTTTATAATTTTTAGCCTGGTTAAAATGAAGTTTATAACTGAAGAACAAATTAAATAATAGTAATATTATACTAGCAATATACTAGATAATAATTAGTGTATACCTATAATATATAATTGGTTATACAATTTTGTAAACTTCATTTTTAGGGATTATTATACCTTTACTTCGTTGATAAATTTTCATTTTTCAAAAATATAAGTAATAAAAAAACTATGAATAAATACTTTTTATTTTTTCTAGATTATAAGTTAAAATAAAAATACTTTTTTAAGATATACTATGGTATGATAAGTTTTGTAAAACCTTAAAAGTTTACAAATTTATTTTAATTATCTTTTAGTAAAATATTATAAATAAAAAATTAATGAAAAATATAAAACAAGCAACATTTTTAAATGATAAAGAACTTATTGATTCTGTCGAAAGTGTTCATATTAAAAAGAATTTATCAAAAATATTTGTAGGTGACACCGTAAAGATTGGCATATTTATTAAAGAAGGTAATAAAGAGAGAATACAATATTATCAAGGGATTATTTTAGGAAAAAATAATAGTGGGATTAATTTAACAATCTCAGTTAGAAAAGTATTCCAAGGTATAGGCGTAGAAAGAAATTTTTTAATACATTCTCCTAAATTTGAATCCATTGAAGTAATTAAGTCCTCTCGTGTAAGAAGATCAAAATTATATTATTTACGTAGTATTGTAGGTAAAGGAAGTCGTCTAAAACAAAGATTTAGAACTAAGTAATTTGCATCTGGCTGGGTTCGAACCAGCGGTGTTCTAATAAGAAGACGGATTATGAGTCCGTTGCCTTCAACCACTCGGCCACAAATGCGAAAATTTATTCTATAAATTTTATTTTATGTTATAATTTATATATATATAGAAATGAGGAGCTGGTGGGACTTGAACCCACGTCCATTTAAAATAATCATCAAATTAATCAATGTAATCACAGATTTAGTTATCAATTAGTTTACTCTCGTTACATTTAAAACGCTAAATAAACGAACTTCTAACAAGAAAGTTGATGAATTTATGTTTATTTTATATTAATAAATAAATAAAATTAAAGCACTTTTACTTTTATTTATAATTTATATGTATAATATAATAATAATACCAAAACTAAAGTTTTGTAAAGTTTTAGAGAAAAATAATCTTATTCCTATTTCAATCAACAATTATAGAATTGATTGAAGTTAAAATTCAAGAAATTTATGCAAAGACTTGATTTTTGTTAAAATTAATAATGTTGTTTGCAATTACTATATGTTTTAAGTATTTAAATCTGCTTATTGATTAATAGAATTATAAATGTCGAAACCAATACAGCCCCTAATTATTTTATTTACTAATAAATATAATAACTTAATTTTAATAGTTCATTATTTTATATATTGATGTATTATAGTGATTAAAAATATCTCTGGATAGTATATACCAAAGCTAATACGAAATATAAAATAGTTAATATTTTAATTAATTTGTCGATTGATTTTTCTGCTCTACTAGAACTTTCAAAAAGTTTAAACGGGTCTAAATTCTCTTGTAAGCTCTGTTCATTAGGACTTCTAACGAGTATAATAAGCACTAATGAAAAATTGAGTATTATTGATAATATACTAAAAATGTTTATATTACTCATAACAGTATATTTATATATATATATATAACAAATAATTTAATAAAGTTAATAATTTAATTATTATTGATTATTATTGATTATTTAAATTTATTTTTTTATTCGCCTTGAACTTTCAATAATAGAAACCCAAGAGATAATCCAATTAGCACCATACTGAAACATAAAATACCGATTGATAAAATTTCTCCACCCATAAATTATTACATCCTTATGCTTAAAATTATATCATCTTAAAACCCATTACGGCCCCAAACGACTAGCGAAAGAGAAAACGTAAATATCATCATAATTGTAGCCCAACCTAAGCTAATTATATCCATGAGTATTCCTTAATTTTTGAAAATATATAATCAATATAGACTTTATTATATACTTTAATTTAACTCTAGGTCAAAATCAATATAATTTAATACGTACTTACTTCAAAGAGTGATTTTTATAAAATGTTTATTATTATATTATTTAGTATATAATATATAATAATATTAAATAGGAGAGGCTAGATGAACTAAAAAAAAAAAGATATAAAGTTAGCTTTAATTGTAGGTGTTCCGGTTTGGGTATAAAACAAAGTCCGAACTTAAAATTATTTATTCGTTAAATTAATAAATACGAAAATGAAATAATTTAGTGAGGTTCACTAATCGGAATGAGAAATAAATAAAGCTTTACATTAAAACTGGAAAATAATAACTAACTATTAATTTATACTAGGGGTAAAATCTATGACTAAATCAATTAACAGTAATAAAACTAATGAAACAAATGCAGTAAGAACAAAAACTCCTGCAGGTGAATCCTTACTTACACCGCGCTTTTATACAACTGATTTTGATGCCATGGCTAACTTAGACATTAATTCAAATAAGTCAGAACTTGAATCTATTATAGAAGAATTTCGTATGGATTATAACCAACATCACTTTATCCGTGATCAAGAGTTTAATCAATCTTGGGCTCACTTTGATAAACGTACAAAATCTCTTATGACAGAATTTTTAGAAAGATCATGTACAGCTGAATTTTCAGGGTTTTTATTATATAAAGAATTATCAAGAAACCTTAAAATGAAAAATCCTTTATTAGCTGAAGGATTTGCTTTTATGTCTAGAGATGAAGCAAGACACGCAGGATTTTTAAATAAATCAATGAGTGATTTTAATTTAACCCTTGATTTAGGGTTTTTAACTAAAAGTCGTAAATATACTTTTTTTTCGCCTAAATTTATTTTTTATGCTACATATTTATCAGAAAAAATTGGGTATTGGCGATATATAACAATCTATAGACATTTAGAAAAAAACCCCGAATATCGTATTTATCCAATATTTAGATTTTTTGAAAGTTGGTGTCAAGATGAAAATAGACATGGAGACTTTTTTGCTGCTATTTTAAAATCACAACCAGAATTATTAACTACTACTGTTGCTAAACTTTGGTGTAGATTTTTTCTATTATCGGTTTTTGCAACTATGTATTTAAATGATTTACAAAGAAGTAGTTTTTATGCTACCTTAGGTTTAGATGCTCGTAAATTTGATATTCATGTAATCAAAAAAACAAATCAGAGTGCAGGACGTTTATTTCCTATTATTTTAAATGTAAACCATCCAAGTTTTTTCAAACATTTAGACAAATGTGCTGAAGCAAATTTAGCATTAATAGAAATTGATGGGAAGGAAAAAGCACATTACGGTCATACTTTGCAGAATTTTATGTTCTTTTTCCAACGAGCAAGAAACTATTCTATTATTTTAATTAAGTTGCTACAGATCGGGTTAATGAAACCTTTAAATTCTGAAAAAGATTGGCATACTATATATTAATATATATATAATTAATATCTATATTAAATGGATCTTAATTAGTATTTTGTTATTTAAAAAGACAAAATGACTACGTTACTATAAAGATTAGTTATTCTTTATACTATAGGGATAAAAGTAACTGTGATTAATTATATAAGGAAAATATTATTATGAATAATAATAATGCGCAGGTAGGAAAAATTGCCCCAGATTTTGAGGCAATAGCAGTTTATGACGAAGAACGTTATAAAATTCGATTATCAGATTATCGTAAAAAAAAATATGTTGTCCTATTTTTTTATCCATTAAATTTTACTTTTGTTTGCCCTACTGAAATAACCTCATTTAGTGATCGCTTTAAAGAATTCAGTTCACTAGACACTGAAGTTTTAGCTGTTTCTGTTGATAGTGAATATTCACATTTATCATGGGTACAAACGAAACGCGAAGATGGAGGTTTAGGTTCATTAAATTATCCTTTAGTTTCTGACTTGAAAAAAGAAATTAGTAATTCTTATAACATTTTACATGATTCTGGAGTTGCTTTACGTGGTTTGTTTATTATTGATAAAAAAGGTGTTATACAATATTCAACTACGAATAATTTATCTTTTGGTCGTAGTGTTGATGAAACCTTAAGAGTTTTACAAGCCATTCAATATATAACAGAAAACCCTGATGAGGTTTGCCCTAGTGATTGGGAACCTGGGGATGAAACAATTTATATCTAAAAATTAACTTAATAACCCAGAAAATAAAAGAATTTATTGCTCTAGGTTCTTAAAATAATTAGCAATTCATGATAGAAAAATATAAAAATATATAGATATCAAAAAAAATTATGCCAAAACTTAAAACAAGAAAAGCTGCAAAAAAGCGTTATAAACTTATTGCAGGAAAAAGATTTGTTAGACGTAAAGCTTTTAAGGGACATCTTTTAGAAAAAAAATCTGCTAAGCAAAAGAGAAATTTAGCAAACACCATTGTAGTAAGTAAATCAGATACTAAAGCAATAAGAAAAATGTTAATTGGTTAGCCTATAAAGATAAAAAAATTAATGGTAAGAGTTAAGCGAGGTAATGTCGCTAGGAACCGTAGAAACAAAATCTTAAAACTTGCAAAAGGATTTTGTGGCGCTCATTCAAGTCTATTCCGTGTAGCAAATCAACAAGTAATTAAAAGCTTGATATACGCATATCGCGGAAGAAAAGAGAAGAAAAGAATATTTCGTCAATTATGGATTACAAGGATCAATGCCGCAGTAAGCAATTACAATTTAAAGTATAGCATATTCATCCACAATTTAAAACGATCAAAAATTCTCCTAAACCGTAAAATGTTATCCCAATTAGCTATTTTAGACCCTTCAGCTTTTTCTGTCATAGTTGAAGTAACGCAGTAAAATGATTTGAACAAAAAAGGGGAAATTTTCTTTTTTGTTCAAATCATTATATTTATTAATTAAAATAATATTTAAAATAATTATGAAAAGAACTATTTCAGTATTAGTTGAAAAGGATGCCGGAGGATTAGTTCGTATTATAAGCTTATTAACTAGAAGACGATTCCAAATTGAAAGTATTACAATGGCAGCATGTGAAAGAAAATGTTATGAACGAATAACAATAGTAGTAATAAACCAAAGTGATGGTTCAGATGCTGCTAGCCAGTTAACTAAACAAATAAAAAAATTAATTAATGTTATTAATGCTCAGGATATAACATATTTACCTTTATTACAAAGAGAGTTAGTTTTAATAAAACTACAAGTAAGTGTTATAGAACGAGAGGAAATTATAAATTTAGCTGAGATTTTCAGATTTAAAATTACTGATATCACAGAATCTACCCTTATCTTAGAAGTAACAGCCGATCCTGGAAAAATTGCGGCTCTGCAAAAAATATTAGAAAAATATAATATTTTACAATTATCTAGAACAGGAGAAATTGCTCTAACACGTGAATCTTCAGTAAGTACTTCTTCATTAAAAGAATATCCTGAATTTGAAGCTGATACAGGTAGAAATTCTTTTAAAAATATTGAAGAATTATTTTATAAGGATTATTATAAACCCGCAGAAACATAAAGTAAAAAAACATAATAAACTGCTAATAGTCTTGATCTTCATTAGTCTAAAACCAAATGATTAAAACATTAAGGTCTATATAGTAAACTTAATGTTAAAATAGAATTTTGAATAGTACTTTGATCTTACACGCTAATATTGAAGTTTGATAGTTAACTATCAAACTTTATGGATTAAATCTTAGAATTTATTGATAAAGTAACCCTATAATAAAACTATTTTATAATGATAAATTCTTCTAAAATAAGAAGTCAAAAGAAAGATAAGAGGAATTTCGAGAATTTTTTTGGTTAAATGACATCCAACTACCAGGCTTTTCTTGGTAGGACAAACATTCATTAACATCCCATTCTAGGAGATATAAATTTTTTTTAGAAAAAGAATTTATACACAATAGAGTAGGGGATTGGGGGAAGAATAGTTTTTTTTTTGTATAGTACTTTTGTTTTTCATTATGTTTTTGTTCAACAATAAAATAAACCTTACAATTGTCTATACGATTACAATTCAAACAAATACACATAAAAATTTTTATTATAATATTTCTATAATAGAATACTTTTTATTTGGGGGTGGAGGGACTTGAACCCTCACGATTTGCATCAACGGATTTTCATTTTGATATGATTTTCATCACTAATAAAAAAGTATATAAAGTATATATAGATTTTTTTTTTCAAAATTGGACTCTCTCTTTACCAATTAAGGTAGTTCCCGTCGAGTCTCTGCACCTTAATTAATATAATAATTAACTATACTAATTCTTGGCTCAAGATTGTCTTATCATGATTATAACTTAGATTCCCTTGAATTTGAGAACTTACTTGGCTAATCACGTTAATGATTTGATGCTCAAAGTTTTAAGTCCGTTGCGTCTACCATTCCGCCACACCCCCAGTTACACCAATACATCATATAACAACTATATTAAAACTATACTTTTAGAACTATTAATATTAATTAGTTAATTAGTTTAAATTTTTTTGAAATTAGGCGACACCCAGATTCGAACTGGGGATAGAGGATTTGCAATCCACGGCCTTACCACTTGGCTATATCGCCTTTATAAATTAAATAACTCTAGAGTAATAAAATTCAATTAGTTACATTATATTAGAAATCTAGATACAACTGTTCTGAAGTAATTTAATGTATAATATTAATTATTAATTATATAATTAATAAAAATTATCTTTTTATTTATAAATACAGAAAAGTGAATACCTTTCTAAAGTATAGTATTTATATACCTTAGGGACTTCTAAATTATTCCCTCATTAAAGGATAAAAACTATTAAGAGCTTGTTGCTGGCTTCGGAGAATCTATATGCCTGAGAATGTGCAGGAAAGAACTCGATTAAAAAGTGAGCGTTATGAATCAGGTGTAATTCCGTATGCTAAAATGGGATACTGGGATGCTGATTATAACGTTAAAGACACTGATATTCTAGCTCTATTCCGTATAACTCCACAACCAGGCGTAGATCCCGTAGAAGCTGCCGCTGCTGTTGCGGGTGAATCTTCTACTGCAACATGGACGGTAGTTTGGACAGACTTATTAACTGCTTGCGATATCTATAGAGCAAAAGCATATAGAGTAGATCCAGTACCTGGAACACTTGACCAATACTTTGCATATATTGCTTATGAATGCGATTTATTTGAGGAAGGTTCTCTTGCGAATTTAACAGCTTCTATTATTGGTAACGTTTTCGGTTTTAAAGCTGTTAAAGCGTTACGTTTAGAAGATATGAGAATTCCGTTTGCTTACTTAAAAACTTTCCAAGGTCCAGCAACTGGTGTGATTGTGGAAAGAGAAAGATTAGATAAATTTGGTCGTCCTTTCTTAGGTGCTACTGTAAAACCTAAATTAGGTCTTTCAGGTAAAAACTACGGACGTGTAGTTTATGAAGGTTTATGTGGTGGTCTTGATTTCCTTAAGGATGATGAGAACATTAACTCACAACCATTCATGCGTTGGAAAGAACGTTTCTTATACTGTATGGAAGGTGTTAACCGTGCCGCTGCTGCAACAGGTGAAGTTAAAGGTTCTTACCTTAACGTTACTGCTGCAACAATTGAACAAATGTATGAACGTGCAGAATATGCTCATTCAATTGGTACTGTTATTGTAATGATCGATTTAGTTATCGGTTATACTGCTATTCAAACTATGGCTATCTGGGCACGAAAAGCTGAGATGATTTTACATTTACATCGTGCAGGTAATTCTACTTATGCTCGTCAAAAAAACCATGGTATTAACTTCCGAGTTATCTGTAAGTGGATGCGTATGTGTGGTGTAGACCATATCCATGCTGGTACAGTTGTTGGTAAATTAGAAGGAGATCCTTTAATGGTGAGAGGATTCTACAACACTTTATTATTAACTCAACTTAAAATTAATTTAGCTGAAGGTTTATTCTTCGACATGGATTGGGCATCTCTTAGAAAATGTGTTCCTGTAGCTTCTGGTGGAATTCATTGTGGTCAAATGCACCAACTTCTTTACTATTTAGGTGACGATGTGGTTCTACAATTTGGTGGTGGTACTATTGGTCACCCTGATGGTATTCAATCCGGTGCTACAGCAAACCGTGTTGCTCTAGAATCAATGGTTCTAGCTCGTAATGAAGGTCGTGATTATGTTGGCGAAGGTCCTGAAATCTTACGTAATGCAGCGGCTACTTGTGGTCCTTTAAAAGCAGCGTTAGATTTATGGAAAGATATTACTTTCGATTACACTTCAACAGATACACCTGATTTCGTTGAGCTTCCAACTGAAAGCAACTAGTATACTGAAAACAAATTTATAGGAGGTTAATTCTAAATAATTCTAGTTATCTTTAGGTTGCTAGAAAATATATCTAATAATTATCTTTACTTTATATATTCTTTAAGATATTGATGATTTTGTTATAAAATTAGGACTTGACCTTAAATTTGTTATAACTTCAGAAAAAATACTTAATACCCATATTATTTTAAGCGAAAGTAGAGAGCAAATAAAAATTTTAGTATATAACTAAAAATAAAATTTCTATAATTTATCTTTAAGGAATATTTGAATAGTGATGAGAATTACACAAGGATGTTTTTCGTTTTTACCAGATCTAACTGATGAGCAAATTAAAAAACAAGTTGCTTATGCTATGAAAAAAGGCTGGGCTGTTAGTGTAGAATGGACAGATGATCCACACCCACGTAATTCATATTGGGAATTATGGGGTCTTCCTTTATTTGACATCCAAGATACTGCTGCATTAATGTATGAACTTGCTGAATGTAGAAAAGTTAACCCAGAAGGTTACATTAAAATCAATGCGTTTGATGCTAGTATCGGTACAGAAAGTTGTGCATTATCATTTCTTGTACAACGACCTTCAAACGAACCTGGTTTCTATTTAGAACGTAATGAAATTGGTGGTCGTAACATTCAATACACGATTTCAAGTTATGCTGTTCAAGCAAGACCTGCGGGAGACCGTTATTAAGGATAAGACATCATTTCTAATTTTTTAGAGACTTGCTTATTGTAGACTTTATTAAAGGTTCTTAGTTAGTTTTGTTTTCAGAAAAGCTTTGGAAGCTCAACATTAATTGTTGTCTTAATTAATAATTTTTTTTAGAAATACAAAGTTAATCTAATTATTAGTTTCCTTTTTCGCTATAATATTTTATGTTTAGAAATAACTTCTAAACATAAAATATTATATCTTTGATCCTATAATTTAATTTTTAATTTATAGCATTTGACAAAATTATGGTCATATCGTATATATATATATATACATACGATTACAATTTATAAGCGTTATTTTGGAGGCTATTAAAAAAGTAATAATTTTTAGATAAATGGGCTCATCGTCTAATGGATAAAGACCGGAACCTTCTAAGTTTCTAATGTAGGTTCAATTCCTTCTGGGCCTGCTCAAATAAATATGTAGAAATTATTTTTTATATTTTTAGTATAAAAAATAATTTAAGCCCCCATCGTCTAGAGGCCTAGGACATCTCCTTTTCACGGAGGGAACAGGGATTCGAATTCCCTTGGGGGTAAAGTATAATAATATAATAGTAAATAGTATTCCAAAAAGATTTCTATAAAAAAAATATTTTGGATGCTTATATAAATTTATAAAACCTTATTGTTATAAAAATATCTATTATATTAATTATTAAAATATAATAGAGTTTCTTTTTTTTTTTTAATTAGTTATAATATATTAATGAAAACTCAATTCGGAATAGTATAACTATTTCATGAGACTTGAGCGTTTCCTATCTTTATGTCTCCAGAGAGGAAAAGGTAAATGAACTCCAATAAGCAAGCAACCAAAGTTAAAGTTCTCGTTGATCGCGATGTTAACAAAACTAGTTTTGAAAAATGGGCTAAGCCAGGGCATTTTTCGCGTACATTGTCTAAAGGCCCAAAAACAACTACTTGGGTTTGGAATTTACACGCAGATGCACATGACTTTGATAGTCAAACGAAGTCTTTAGAAGAAGTTTCTAGAAAAATTTTTAGTGCACATTTTGGACAACTAGCAATAATATTTTTATGGATAAGTGGGATGCATTTTCACGGTGCCTATTTCTCAAATTATTTAGCATGGTTAAATAATCCTATTAGTATTAAACCAAGTGCACAAGTCGTGTGGCCTATTGTTGGTCAAGAAATCTTAAACGGAGATGTTGGTGGTAATTTTCAAGGTGTTCAAATAACATCAGGATTTTTCCAATTATGGCGCGCTGAAGGTATAACAAGTGAAATTGAATTATACTGGACTGCCATTGGTGGATTAATTATGTCTGGATTAATGTTATTTGGGGGTTGGTTCCATTATCACAAAGCGGCTCCAAAATTAGAGTGGTTCCAAAATGCAGAATCAATGTTAAATCACCATTTATCTGGTTTATTGGGTTTAGGTTGTTTAGCTTGGTCTGGACACCAAATTCATATAGCATTACCTATTAATAAATTATTAGATGCGGGTGTTGCTTCACAAGAAATTCCTTTACCTTATGAATTTATTATTAATAGGGAATTAATCAGTCAGCTTTACCCAAGTTTCAAAAAAGGTTTAGTTCCCTTCTTTTCATTAAATTGGGGCGAATATTCTGATTTTTTAACTTTTAAAGGCGGATTAAACCCCGTAACAGGTGGACTTTGGTTAAGTGATACTGCTCATCACCATTTAGCTTTAGCAGTATTATTTATCGTTGCAGGTCATATGTACCGAACAAATTGGGGAATTGGACATAGTATGAAAGAAATTTTAGAAGCTCATAAAGGTCCCTTTACTGGTGCTGGTCATACAGGTCTTTATGAAATTTTAACAACTTCATGGCATGCGCAATTAGCAATTAATCTGGCGATGATGGGATCGTTAAGTATTATAGTTGCTCATCATATGTATGCAATGCCGCCATATCCTTATATTGCTACTGATTATGCTACGCAACTTTCTTTATTTACTCATCATATGTGGATTGGGGGATTCTGTATTGTAGGTGGTGCAGCACATGGAGCTATTTTTATGGTTCGTGATTATAACCCAGCAAAAAACTATAATAATTTATTAGATAGAGTTGTTCGTCATAGAGATTCTATTATTTCTCATTTAAATTGGGTTTGTATATTCTTAGGCTTCCATAGTTTTGGATTATACATACATAATGATACAATGAGAGCATTAGGACGTGCTCCAGATATGTTTTCAGATACAGGTATTCCTTTAAAACCCATTTTTGCACAAGCAATTCAAAATTTACATTTATTAGCGCCAAGTAGTACGGCACCAAATGCTTTAACAACAGCAAGCTACGTGTTTGGTGGTGATATTGTTTCTATTGGATCAAAAATTGCTATAATGCCAATAAAATTAAGTACAGCTGATTTTATGGTTCACCATATTCATGCTTTCACAATCCATGTGACTGTTTTAATTTTATTAAAAGGTGTTTTATATGCTCGTAGTTCAAAACTAATTCCTGATAAATCTAATTTAGGTTTCCGTTTCCCTTGTGATGGGCCAGGAAGAGGTGGTACTTGTCAAGTTTCAGCTTGGGATCATATATTTTTAGGCTTATTCTGGATGTACAACTCAATTTCAGTAGTTATATTCCATTTCAGTTGGAAAATGCAATCTGATGTTTGGGGATCAATAACACCAACAGGAACAGTTTCCCACATTAGTGGTGGTAATTTTGCCCAAAGTGCAATTACTATTAACGGATGGTTACGAGATTTTTTATGGGCACAAGCATCACAAGTAATTCAATCATATGGATCTTCTTTATCTGCTTATGGTTTAATCTTCCTTGGGGCACATTTCATTTGGGCATTTAGTTTAATGTTCTTATTTAGTGGTCGTGGTTATTGGCAAGAGCTTATTGAATCAATTGTTTGGGCTCATAACAAAATTAAAGTTGCACCAGCAATTCAACCTCGCGCATTAAGTATTACTCAAGGTCGAGCTGTAGGATTAGCGCATTATCTATTAGGTGGTATTGGAACAACATGGTCTTTCTTCTTAGCAAGAATTATTTCTGTAGGATAAAATTAACGAGGTAAAATATTTATGGTAACTAAATTTCCAAAATTTAGCCAAGCTTTAGCACAAGATCCGACAACTAGAAGAATTTGGTTTGGAATTGCAACAGCCCATGATTTTGAAACACATGATGGGATGACAGAAGAAAATTTATATCAAAAAATATTTGCTTCTCATTTCGGCCATTTAGCAATCATTTTTCTTTGGACATCTGGTAATTTATTCCATGTTGCTTGGCAAGGTAACTTTGAACAATGGTCTTTAAATCCATTAAAAGTAAAACCAATTGCCCACACAATTTGGGATCCACATTTTGGTGAGCTTGCAATGAAAGCTTTCACAAAGGGGGGTGCATTTTACCCAGTAAATATATCTTATTCAGGTGTTTACCATTGGTGGTATACTATTGGAATGAGAACAAATAATGATTTATATGTTGGGTCTATTTTTTTAATAGCCTTATCTAGCTTATTATTATTTGCTGGTTGGTTACATTTACAACCAAAATTCCGTCCAAGCCTATCTTGGTTTAAAACTAATGAGTCACGTTTAAACCATCATTTAACAGGTTTATTTGGGGTAAGCTCTTTAGCGTGGACAGGACATTTAGTTCATGTTGCTATTCCCGCATCGCGTGGTATCCATGTTGGTTGGGATAATTTCTTAACAACTTTACCACATCCAGATGGTCTAACTCCATTTTTTGATGGTAATTGGAATGCTTATTCTCAAAACCCTGATACCGTAGAACATATTTTTGGTACAAATGCAGGTGCCGGTACTGCTATTTTAACATTCTTAGGTGGGTTCCACCCACAGTCTCAATCTCTTTGGCTTACTGATATCGCACATCATCATCTGGCAATTGCAGTTGTATTTATAATTGCTGGGCATATGTATAGAACAAATTTTGCTATTGGCCATAATATGAAAGAAATCCTAGATGCACATCGTCCACCTGGTGGGAGATTAGGGGCAGGACATCGTGGATTATTTGACACAATAACAAACTCTTTACATATTCAGCTTGGTTTAGCACTAGCATCATTAGGTGTAACTACATCTCTAGTTGCTCAACATATGTACGCAATACCGCCTTATGCTTTTATGGCAAAAGATTTTACAACGCAAGCAGCCCTTTATACACATCATCAGTATATAGCTGGGTTTTTAATGGTAGGGGCATTTGCACACGGAGCAATTTTCTTTGTTCGAGATTATGATCCCGAAGGAAACCAAGATAATGTGTTAGCTAGAATGCTTGAGCATAAAGAAGCAATTATTTCTCATTTAAGTTGGGTTAGTTTATTTTTAGGTTTTCATACACTAGGACTATATATTCATAACGATACTGTAGTTGCGTTTGGTCAACCTGAGAAACAAATACTAGTAGAACCTGTTTTCGCACAATTTATCCAAGCTGCTTCAGGAAAGGCGGTTTATGGTTTTGATCTTTTATTATCTTCTAAAGAAAGTCCTGCTAGTGTTGCTGGAAGCGAAATCTGGTTACCTGGTTGGATAGAAGCAATTAATAGTGATAAAAACGATTTATTTTTAACTATTGGGCCTGGTGATTTTTTAATACACCATGCTATTGCTTTAGGGTTACATACTACAACATTAATTTTAGTTAAGGGAGCCTTAGATGCCCGTGGTTCTAAACTAATGCCAGATAAAAAAGATTTTGGTTATAGTTTTCCTTGTGATGGTCCAGGTCGTGGTGGTACTTGTGATATTTCAGCTTGGGATGCTTTTTATTTATCAATGTTTTGGATGTTAAATACAATTGGTTGGGTTACTTTCTATTGGCATTGGAAACATGTTACAATTTGGCAAGGTAATGCAGCCCAGTTTAATGAGTCTTCGAACTATATTATGGGTTGGTTACGTGATTATTTATGGTTAAATTCATCTCCATTAATAAACGGTTATAATCCTTATGGTATGAATAGTTTATCTGTATGGGCCTGGATGTTCTTATTTGGGCATTTAATTTGGGCTACTGGATTTATGTTCTTAATTTCATGGAGAGGATACTGGCAAGAGCTTATAGAAACATTAGTTTGGGCTCATGAGCGTACACCTCTTGCGAACTTAGTTCGTTGGCGTGACAAACCTGTTGCTCTATCAATTGTTCAAGCCAGATTAGTTGGGCTAGTCCATTTTACAGTAGGTTATATTTTAACTTATGCTGCGTTTGTTATAGCTTCAACTGCTGGAAAATTTGGTTAATTTAGATTATACTATTATTTAGGTTTGTATATTAAAGTATAAATAATTACTTTAATATACAAATTTAATAAAATAAAAAAAAATTAATTCAGGAATTTTCTATGGCTAAACAATCAATGATTGAAAGAGAAAAAAAGCGAGAAAGATTAGTTATAAAATATACCGAAGAACGAAAGTCACTTCTTTTAGAATTTAAAAAGGCAAATACTTTTTCGGAGCAAATGCAAGTTCATAAAAAAATAGAAAAGCTACCAAGAAATAGCTCACGTATAAGATTAAGAAATCGATGTTGGCGAACTGGTCGTAGTCGAGGGGTTTATAGGGATTTTGGTTTATGTCGACACATGGTTAGAGAAATGGCACATAATTGCTTACTGCCTGGTGTAAGAAAGGCTAGTTGGTAATTTAAAATTTAAAACAGGAGAGATAATATAATTATTATCTCTCTTTCTTATAGACCAAGTTTATTTCCGCGACGGTATTGTAAAAAAGCAGCAACGAATAAACCAATTAAAGTTACTGGGATAAGACCTAATACCATACCAAAAAGAAGAGGTTCAATCATAATATAAAGATATATAAATAATTATTAAAGTGATTAAAGGTATTGCGTTTAATAAGTTTAAATAATTAGAAGATATTAGATATTAGTCCCATATTCTAGATACTAATATATTTCTACAAAATTTCTATTTATAATTATAAGTTGTTTATCTAAAACCAACTGAAGCTTGCCAAAGGAATGCAAGTAATAAAAAAAGAACTGGAACAATTGGTAAAATATCTACAATTGGACTATACATTGAGTACAGTTCTGGTAACTTTGTTAGTAATATGATTTCCATAGTTTATTAGCCTTTTTGTAAAAATACTATCGAACCATTATATTCAATAAAATAGAGTTAGATATACTATAGTATATAGCAAGACAATATATTTTATTTACCTTAACTCCTAACTTTCCTATTATTGTACGTTTTCTAATAGTTCTGCTAGCTAAAGGAACTTTAAACTTTTAGCCAAACTCTTTTTTTCCTAGTAATTTAAAAAAGACCAGGTTTGTAGTAAAAATAATAAATTCATTATTTTTTTTTAAGGTAACTAAATTTCAACACAAGAATAAAATATAACTAAATTTTTTATTATAGAATTTCAATTTCATAATTCTAAGCTAGATAAAACTGTAATCCTAGTTTTATGTGAACCAACCATAGCTATGTAAACCTTGTCCTAAAAAATTAACCCCAAGATAACAAACCCAAACAACAAAGAATCCGATACTTGCTAAAAGAGCTGGTTTTTTCCCATTTAAACCGACTATTAGTCGAAGGTGTAAATATGCTGCGAAAATTAACCAAGTGATTAAAGCCCAAGTTTCTTTTGGATCCCAACTCCAATAAGATCCCCAAGCTTCATTTGCCCAAACAGCACCAGCTATTATACCAATGGTCAAAAAAGGAAATCCTAAACTTATAGCTCTATAACTCCAATTATCTATATGGTATAAAAACTTTGTACGATTATTTATAACAATATCTTCTTCTTCATTATAAATTACATCTAGACCTAGATATAAAAATTGGCTTTTAGTTAGGTTTAAAGTTTTTCTCATATGCTTCTCATATTCAGCAGCTCTAACTGGTATCATTTTTATATAATCTTCAAGTTCTAAAAAGGCCCCTACGTAAACTATTGCGAATGATGACCCAATAATTAATATGGCATAACTTAACATCATTAAACTAACGTGCATCATTAACCAATTTGATTGTAACGCTGGAACTAAAGCGCTTGCTTTTTGCATTTCAAGGGGTAATGTTAATGCAGCAAAACCAGTAATAAATAAAACAATTGGGACAATAATGCATCCAAATAATAAACTTTGAGTTCTAGACTCTAAAGCTTGATAAACAAATAAAAGTATACATGATAAAAACAATAAAGATTCATATAAATTACTTAAAGGAAAATAGCCAAATTGAATCCAACGATTTAATAAAAAACCAAAGAGACTTAAGGTTGCAAATCGTGAAGTAAGTTTTGCTAAAGTACTAAAAATTTTTATATTTTTAAATCCTAAACTAAACCAATAGAAAATTGTAGAGACAAGACAGCAAGCAAATAGGATATTATTAAAGATATTACTATCATTACAAACGTTACAAAAATCCTGGAAAAACATTATTACCCCCTATTTTTATAATATAATTAAAATTACCACGCATGTACTTAATTATTATAGCTTATATATTTCCAAAAAAACCAAACATCAAAAAAAGTTCTATAACTAAATATATAATTAAAGACTAAAAATCTAAAGTAAATAAATTTTAAATGATGAACTAAAAAAAAAATATTTATCGTAATTAAAATTATATTATATAATAATAAATGTATATATGTTCAATATTTAGATTATAATATATAATAATATAATATAATATATATTCGATAATATAATACTTATTAAAAAATTATATTATACTATACTTATATCATTTATACCAATTAATATCTCTTAAGAGCGACTATTATTACTAATTATTTTTAAAATATTAATAATTTAGTTAACACATAATAAAAATCAGGAGTCATATATGAAACTAGCTGTTTACGGTAAGGGTGGTATAGGTAAATCAACAACAAGTTGCAACATTTCTGTCGCTCTTTGTAGACGAGGAAAACGTGTTTTACAAATTGGTTGTGATCCAAAGCATGATAGTACATTTACATTAACTGGTTTTTTAATTCCAACGATTATTGATACATTGCAAGCAAAAGATTATCATTATGAAGATATTTGGCCAGAAGACGTTATATACCAAGGTTACGGAGGAGTTGACTGTGTTGAAGCAGGAGGACCACCCGCTGGAGCTGGGTGTGGAGGTTACGTTGTTGGGGAAACAGTAAAACTTTTAAAAGAATTAAATGCCTTCGATGAATATGATGTTATTTTATTTGATGTTTTAGGAGATGTTGTTTGTGGTGGTTTTGCTGCACCATTAAATTATGCTGACTATTGTTTAATAGTAACAGATAATGGTTTTGATGCATTATTTGCCGCAAATAGAATCGCTGCTTCAGTACGAGAAAAAGCTAGAACACATGCATTAAGACTTGCCGGACTTATTGGTAATAGAACAGCTACTAGAGATTTAATTGATAAATATATTGATGCAGTGCCAATGCCAGTTTTAGAGGTATTACCTCTTATTGAAGACATTAGAGTTTCAAGAGTAAAAGGTAAAACTTTATTTGAGATGACAGAATCGGACAATTCTTTATATTATATTTGTGAATACTACCTAAATGTAGCAGACCAACTTATTGCTAATCCTGAAGGTGTAGTTCCAAAAGAAGCTGCAGATCGTGAATTATTTAGTTTACTATCTGATTTCTATTTAAACCCAACACAAAAAGATGAAGATACATTAGAATTTGATACTATTGAAAATGATTTGAATGAAGTATTTTCGATTTAGTCTAAAAAAATTAGACTTATAAATTTTAATTTTTTAGTAAAAGGATTTATATGAATCAGATAAAACATTTAGATAACAAAGATTTAAAAGAAAAAATAAATTTTGAATGTGAAACAGGGAATTATCATACGTTTTGTCCAATTAGTTGTGTTGCCTGGTTGTACCAAAAAATTGAAGATAGTTTCTTTTTAGTTATTGGTACAAAAACCTGTGGGTACTTCTTGCAGAATGCTTTGGGAGTAATGATTTTTGCCGAACCTCGTTACGCCATGGCTGAACTAGAAGAAGGTGATATTTCAGCACAACTAAGTGATTATGAAGAGTTAAAACGTTTATGTTTACAAGTAAAAAGAGACCGAAACCCTAGTGTAATATTTTGGATTGGGACATGCACAACAGAAATTATCAAAATGGATCTAGAAGGTATTGCACCAAAATTAGAAGCAGAAATAAGCTTACCAATTGTAGTTGCAAGAGCAAACGGTCTTGATTATGCTTTTACGCAAGGAGAGGATACTGTATTAGCTGCTTTAGCACAACGACCAAATGCAAAGCAGCCAGAAAATCAATTAGAAAAAGTAATATCACCCGATAAAGATTATATTGAACATATACCTCTTATTTTGTTTGGTTCTATACCTGACCCAGTTGTTAATCAACTTACTTTAGAATTAAAAAAACAAGGTATTCGTGTTTCAGGTTGGCTACCCTCAAAACGTTACACTGAGCTACCTCTTATTAATGAAGGCAATTATGTTTGTGGAGTAAATCCATATTTAAGTAGAACTGCAACAACATTAATGCGAAGAAGAAAATGTAAACTAATTGGTGCTCCATTCCCAATTGGACCTGATGGTACAAGAGCTTGGTTAGAAAAGATTTGTACAGTTTTTGGTATTGAACCTAAAGGGTTACAGGAAAGAGAAAATGAAATATGGGAAAAATTAAAATATTATGTCAGTTTGATTGACGGTAAAAGTGTATTCTTTATGGGTGACAATTTATTAGAGATTTCATTAGCCCGTTTTTTAATACGATCAGGTATGATTGTGTTTGAGATTGGTATACCTTATATGGATAAAAGATATCAAGGAGCTGAATTACAATTATTGCAAAAAACTTGTAAAGAAAAAAATATCCCAATTCCGATTATTATTGAAAAGCCTGATAATTATAATCAAGTAGATAGAATTCGTGATATGAAACCTGATTTAGTTATCACTGGTATGGCACACGCAAATCCATTAGAAGCAAGGGGTATTAATACAAAATGGTCTGTTGAATTTACATTTGCTCAAATTCATGGTTTTACAAATGCTATTGAAGTTTTAGAATTAGTAACGCGACCACTTCGCCGTAATCAAAAACTTGAAAAGATCGGCTCTCAGCTTTATACTGATCGTCGATAATCAAAAATTTGTGGAAAGTTAACAAATTAATTTGAATTTTACAAAAATAATATATTATACTATACTATACTATACTATATTTATATCCTTATTTACATGTTGTATATATAAACTATATATATATATAGCATGAAAATTTTATTTTTTATTAAAACTCATAGTTTTTCATTACTATTCAGATTAATGTTTAATTTTAAGAAATCATTATTAATATTTTTTTTAGCTCTCAGCATACCTTTAGCAGCATTTGCCGATGTTGCAGGTTTAACAAAATGTAGTGAATCAGCACCTTTTAATAAACGATTCGATGTTAGTGTCAAAAAATTAGAAGTAAGGGTTAAAAAATATGAGCCTGGGTCTCCTCCAGCATTGGCTTTAGAACAACAAATTACTAGAACTAAGCAAAGATTTACTCGTTACTCGAACTCTGAGTTATTATGCGGTAAAGAAGGCTTACCTCATCTTATCACAGATGGAAGATGGGATCATGCTGTTGAATTCGTAATCCCAGGAATGATGTTCTTATACATAAGTGGTTGGATAGGTTGGGCTGGTCGTAGTTATCTAAATACAGTGGGTGAAACTTCAAATCCAACAGAAAAAGAAATTATCCTGGATGTACCATTAGCATTAAAAATTATGTCATCAGGATTTATTTGGCCAGTATCAGCTTGGCAAGAATTCACTAATGGAAATTTTTTAGTTCCTGATTCTGAAATTACTGTATCGCCGAGATAGTAATATTCTTAAAATAAAAATTTCACTATATATAATAAATTAAGAGGTATCGAACAACATGGACAATTTTTTAAAATATCTTTCGACTGCACCTGTTTTATTTGTTGGATGGATGACATTTACTGCTGGGTTTATTATTGAAGCTAATCGTTTTTATCCTGATGCGTTAACATTCCCTGTCTTTTAAATACAATTAAATTAAATTATTTTATCTAAAAAATAAACAAACTGTATTTTTATAACTTTATATGTTATTAATACAGTTTGTTTTTTTAGGGAATAATATATTATTGTTTGTTTTTCTATCTTTTAAGAAATATAAAATCGGGGTAATTTATAATCAAAAATAATGAGTTGAAAATATGACGAACATAAATTTCGTGCCTAAGAACGTACCTAGTGATTTTAATGTGTCAAGTCGTATATCAGCTGAGATTATTGAGAGTGATAAAAGTTTATTTGATAGTAATTTTAATGTAAATGATCTATGGAGTGAAGAAAATGAAAAAATGGATCTTTGGGGTATTAATGATGGAAGTGAAGGACCTGATAACGTAGGTAATGTTAATGAAAGCTCTAAAGAAACTAAGATTGGCGTTAAAAATCAAAACATTAACGCTAAGGAAAAACTTAATAAAATTCAGGTTTATTTTATTGTTAAATCGATAAAAGTAGACGAAAAAGAATTTTTAGTTGCTGTACCAATTAATAATTTTGATGATTTATCAAATTCCTCTTATGGGAAAGCTATATCAGCGAGAGCAGGTACTTTTTTAATGAGAACTGAGGCAGATCTTAATAAGAAAGGGTTCATAGAGGGGAGACCAGGCAATAGACCCTTTATATTAGAACATACACTTGAGGTTGAGGCTCCATATGGAAGTTTACCAGATTTACCTTTAGAAGCTTTACTTTTACCAAAAAAATATGGAAGAAATGGGAATTTAGAGGTACCAGATTTAACTATAGAAGAGCAGGAAGAAGATGAGTCAAAATTAATTACAGAAATGATAGTGGATGATTCAGGAAAAGAAAGAATGCTTTATTATTTTTTGAGTGAATATGAGTATGATTACGCATTTCTTGATAATACAATATTTACAAATGCTGAGCCTTACCTTACGACACCAAGAAATGAAGCAAGCTTTAATAGAACATTTAAAGACATACTAGAGAATAATATCAAAACTATTAAGTTAGATGATATTTGGAATAAAGAAAAAAAAAAATTAAGATTAGCAGAAATAGAAGACTTAGTTTATAAAAATACGGACGAATTATTAAGCAAAAATATCATTCCGGTTTTTTCTAATTTAGAAGAAGCACAAGATTTATTAATAACAGTTCTTGAGGAAATTCTTGAACCTTTTAAAAAGATAAGGTTTATTGAGAATTCTAGTAACCAGAAGGATTATCCTTTAACAAATATTGATTACTTCGATGACTCATTTACGTTACAAAATAAATATGCGTTTCCAGAAACCAGAATGGATAAAATTCAATTATGGTTAACGAAGTATAGATTACTAAAATCGCGTACACATCTGAAACCTCAATATGAATTAAATTACCAACGCTTTTTATTCCCACGTATCGCTGAAGAACTCCATGAGTATCTTGAGCCAGATGAACGTAGTGAAACTGCTTATTTATCTGAGAGTGATACAGTCTTGTTAGATATCGCTAGTAATGTTAAAATTGTATCTATGGGGTTGGGTGATTTTTTAAGTTTTTGGAATAATACTGATACAAAAAATGGTGAAATATTATTTATACCCTCTTCGAAAAGTTTTAAAAAAATAAATTTACCGCTAATTTCTAAAAAACCAAGAGATCGATTTTATGAATATCAACAAAAATTTCGAGGTGAGGATAAACAAAAAGCAGAGGAGTATACTTATAGCTATGACATAAAAAGTTCCCAAAATTAATTTTAAAAACAAAGTTTAATATATTTTTTATTCTTTATAAATTTATAAAACTGATACTATATAGGTTCTTAATAAACTAAAGAAAAATTATTTTTCTTTAGTTTATTGAAAAAAGGCAATACTAAAATTTTAATTCTGCCGCTTGAACTTTTTCAAATTGTTTTTTCTTGATAACGAAGAAAATTTGAGTAAACAATACAGAAAAAGCAAAGATTATGAAACCAATAACTCTACTTGGGTCTTGTAAAACAATTTCTACATCTGTCTGCCCAAACCCGCCAACATTAGGATCTTTTGTTAAAGGTTGATCTAATTTAATAGTGTCTTTTTTTGAAACTACTAATGATAATCCTTTTGGAATCGTTTGTTTCGTTTCTGTGCCAGTAGAACCTACTATAGTTATTGAAGTTTCACCTTTATCTAAAGTCTGAATTTCTGCAATTTGACCTTCGGAAGAGGAAGTAACAATATTATTGTTACTTTTTTCTCCAGTAGGATATATTTGTCCTCGACCTCTATTTGCCCCAACATAAATTGGATATTTTAAGAAATTGATTTTCTTATTAGTTGCTGGGTCAGGGGATAAAATCGGAAAAATAATTTCTTGATGTGTATCACCTGCAATTGGACCAACTACTAATATATTATCCTGAGTTGAACTATAAGGAGAGATATAAACCCCTTTACTTTTTTCTTGAATTTCTTTTGAAATTAAATTTTTTGGTGCTAATTTAAAACCTTCAGGTAAGATAACAACAGCCCCAACGTTTAATCCACTCAGTTGACCATTACCTAGAATTTGTTTGGCATCTTTGGCATAAGGAATCTTTACGGCTGCTTCAAAAACTTTATTTGGTAATATAGCTTTTGGCGATTCTATTTGCACCGGTTTTTCTGCTAAATGACAATTTGCACATGCAATCCGTCCATTTGCTGCACGGGGGTTTGTATATGCCTGTTGAGCATAAACTGGATAGGCTTCTGACATCTTAACAGAAAGTGTAAGACTACTAATGATAAAAATAAAGCTTATTATGATAAACTTCATTAGTCTTTTCAAAAGTTCCATATTGAAATAAGGTAAATTAAAAAGTTTTTAATTGATAATCCTTGATAGAAAGAGATTTTAGTAAAAAAAGAGGTTATATAAAGATAATAAGGACTTAAGTCCTTATTATCTTTATATAACCTCTTTTTTTACTAAGTTAATTGATGTTATGCTTCCTAAAAAGTATAACAAAAATAAAGCACTTGATAATAATAATTGCGTTATAGGATCTGCTGAGGGGGTCAATACAGCACCCAATATTGTAGAAAAAAGTATCATCGGTCGCCAATAATTTAACATTTTTATTGGGTCAACTATCCTAGATAAACTTAGTATGATTTGAATAATTGGTACTTGAAATACTAATCCTGTGCTAAAAAACAAAGTAGAAACAAAATTAAAATACTGAGTAAAGGACCAAAAAGGCTCAATAACTTCTGAGCCATAAAAAATAAAAAAATTTAAGGCTGCAGGAATCAAAAGAAAGTAAGAAAAGAGTAATCCTAAAACAAATAAGACAATAGAACTAATCAATAAACCTACTATGATATTTTTTTCATTTTTAGTTAAAGCAGGTCTAAAAAAGAAAAGTGTTTGACTTAATAATAATGGGGTAGAAAATAATACACCCGCATAAAATGATATTATTAAGGTCGAAACAAAATATTCACCTGGGGATAGTTGAAAGAATTGTATATTCGAGACAGGACTTTCTAAAATTTTAACTAATAATTTCACATTATAAAATGTAAAAAATGTAATTAAAGATAAAAAACTTAAAATATGGAACACCCTTTGCCTTAGTTCATCAAAATGCTCGTTAAAATATAATTCTGTAATTGAACGTGATGAAGTCTTAATAATATCCGTCATGGAATAAAATTTAAACTTTAATGTTTTAACATTTTCTCTCATAGTTTCTACAAAAATCTTTATTAATGCTTTAAGACTCTATAAATTTAAAAGCCTGTAACTTAGATGATGCTATTTTCATCTCTTGTGATGCATCAATTTTTTCTTTAGTTGTTTCTGCTAAATCCAAATTTTTTGTAGCTGTAACTAAAAACTCTTTTGCTTCAGCGTAATCTTGTTTGATAATTTCTTCTACTCCACTAATTAGAACTATAACTTCATCATTTTTTATAACAGCAAAACCACCAAGAACAATAATGGGTGTCCAAGATGAATTAACTTTAATTCTAAGAATTCCGATTTCAAGAGCAGTAATTAAAGGAGCATGACCTGTAAGGATACCTAATTGACCTGTAAGACTAGGTAGAACTACTTCATCGGCAGAAGTATCCCAAATTAATCCATCTGGAGCAATTACACGAATATTTAAACTCATTGAAAAATTCCCTAATTAATTATTAAAAGTTTTTGCTTTAGAGATTGCTTCATTAATATCGCCAACTAAATAAAAAGCTTGTTCAGGTAAATCGTCTAATTCCCCACCTAAAATCATATTGAAACCTTTAATCGTGTTTTCTAAATCTACATATTTACCAGGAGAACCGGTAAATATTTCTGCAACAAAGAATGGTTGTGATAAAAAACGTTCAATTTTTCTAGCACGATCTACAACTAAACGATCTTCTTCAGATAGTTCATCGATTCCTAAAATTGCAATAATATCTTGTAGTTCTTTATAACGTTGTAATGTTTCTTTAACTAACTGAGCTGTTTTATAATGCTCATCACCAACAATTAAAGGTTGTAACATAGTTGAAGTTGAATCTAAAGGATCTACAGCTGGATATATTCCTTTAGCAGCTAAACCTCTAGATAATACAGTTGTTGCATCTAAATGAGCAAAAGTTGTAGCTGGGGCTGGATCAGTTAAGTCATCAGCAGGTACATAAACAGCTTGGATAGAAGTAATCGAGCCTTGAGTAGTTGATGTAATACGTTCTTGTAAAGCTCCCATTTCAGTACCTAAAGTAGGTTGGTATCCTACAGCTGAAGGCATACGTCCTAATAAGGCTGAAACTTCTGAACCAGCTTGTACAAATCTAAAAATATTATCAATAAATAATAAAACATCCTGTTTATTAATATCACGGAAATACTCAGCCATTGTTAAAGCAGTTAATCCTACACGCATACGTGCACCTGGTGGTTCATTCATTTGACCATAAACTAAGGCTACTTTAGATTCTAATAAATTTTTTTCATTTATTACACCGGATTCTTTCATCTCCATGTATAAATCATTACCTTCACGTGTTCTTTCACCTACCCCACCAAAAACAGAAACACCACCATGAGCTTTAGCAATATTATTAATTAGTTCCATAATTAAAACGGTTTTACCTACTCCTGCACCACCAAAAAGTCCAATTTTACCACCTCTGCGATAAGGAGCTAATAAATCTACTACTTTAATACCCGTTTCAAAAATAGCTGGTTTAGTCTCAAGGTCTATAAAGGCTGGGGCAGGTCTATGAATAGGTAATGTTTCATTACCAATTTCATCTCCTAAATTATCTACAGTTTGTCCTAAAACATTAAAAATACGGCCAAGCGTTGGTGTACCTACAGGAACTAGGATTGGAGATTGAGTATCAATAACCTTAACACCTCTTTGTAAACCATCCGTAGCACTCATTGCAATAGCTCTAACTCGGTTATCCCCTAATAATTGTTGTACTTCACAAATAATAACTCCTTCTTTACCTTCTACTTCAAGAGCATTGTAAATTTTTGGTAATATACCTGAAGAAAAGACTGCATCGATAACTGGTCCAATAACTTGTGTTATATAACCTGTATTAACATTTTTATCATTCGTTATTGTTTTTTCAGTCATTTTTTAATTATTTGCATTATTAAATAATAATGAAACCTGAACATTTTTTAATTAATTTTATTTAAGCTTAAAAACAAAAATAAAATGAGTTTTATTTTAAACTAAAAAATTGGAATTATATAGATTGTGCAAATAAAAAAAAGATCAATAAATTTCGATTAAGAAAAGCTAAGTATATTTATATTTAAAGTTTTTTAAGCGGAAAGTCGACCTGTTGTTCGTAACCAATTTTGTGCTTCTATATAATTATTTGGAGCAAGATTAATTGCTTGTTTCCAATATTCAGCGGCTTTATTAAAAAGTAATTTAGCGATATCAATATTTTGTTTCTCGGAAGCTTTCACACCTTGATAATGGTATATAACAGCAATATTATTTAACGCCTGCGGTAAATTTGGGTTTAATTCTAAAGCTTGGTGATAATATTCCAAAGCTTTTAAATATTCACCATTGCTAGAATAGATCAAACCAATATTATATAAAATAAAGCTACGATCATAAGGGTCTTCTTCAAGTTGTAATGCTTCGTAGTAATTTTCTAATGCCTCAGCATATTCACCTTCCGATTGTGCTGACATACCATCTCTATAGTAAAAAAAAGCTTGTTTCTCTTCTTTACTTGCTGGGAAAACTTTTAAAATAATGTCGGCCATAATCGTAAAAGTCTTATCGATAAAATTATCATTTCTTTGTGAACGACTCATATTTTCTTTGTTTTTATATTTTTTATATCTTATTTCTTGAAAAAGTAAAGAAAAAGTATAGTTTAAAAATATTATAACATTTAAGCTAATATTCTAAGAACATTAATTTTCTACTGATGTAACAAAAGGTAATAAATGTAAATATCTTGCTCTTTTAATAGCTTTTGAAAGTTGTCTTTGTTGTTTTAATGTTAAATTTGTTGAGCGACGAGATTTAATTTTACCATGCTCTGTCGAAAACGATAAAAGAATATCAACTTGTTTATAATCAATTGTCTCATTTGGTTTAAGTTTAAATGGTTGACGTCTCGTTTTTGTCGGCTTTCCCTTATTTTCATTACTTGGCATATTCTTCTCCTTATTTTATTTCTTTTTGTTCTGTGTGTGAATTACAATTAGGACAAAACTTTTTTAATTCAAGTCTATTTGGAGTGTTTCTACGATTTTTTGTTGTTGTATAATCGATTTTTTTTTGGCTTTTTTTGGCCATTCCCACTTGATTAGAATTAATACTTGTTTTTCCATTATCATTTGATGCTTTTTTACAATTTGTACATCTTAGGGTTATTATAATCCGAGCACCTTTATTTTTTGCCATAGTTTAATTTAAGTAAAAGTATTTTATTAAATGATAATTATTAATAATAACGATATATCTATATCACTACTATTATATAGTAATATATTTTTCATTTGAAGATCAAGGTAGTCTTTTCTGGTATTTAGTTTTCCACGATTTTCTCTATTTGACTCACCTCTTGAAAAATTTAGCTCTTCACTATACAATGGTATGTTGATATTGTTTAAAAGTAGAATTTTTTTATTTTAAATAATATTAAAATTAATATTGCTTAAAAGTAGAATTTTTCTTATTTTAAATAATATTAAAATTATAGAGAGATTCAAGCAGTCTATAGTTTTATTAATTAATACCAATTTGGGAGGTATATTTATGTTTGAAAGATTTACTGAACGGGCTTTACAAGTAATTATGATGTCACAAGAAGAATCCAGACGCTTGGGGCATAATTTTGTAGGGACCGAACAAATACTTTTAGGTTTATTAGGTGAAGGCTGTGGTGTAACCACTAATGCTGTTAGAGAGTATGGAATTACTATTAGAAAAGTTCGAATAGAAGTGGAAAGACTTATAGGTAAAGGAACAGGGTTTGTTGCAATAGAGATCCCCTTTACCCCAAGAGCAAAAAAGGTATTGGAAATGTCGATAAAACAATCTAAGGAGTTAAATCATAGTTATATCAACACTGAACATATTTTTTTAGCATTATTAAATGATACAGATGGTATATGCTCAAAAGTTTTACAAAACTTAGGTGCGAATATACCCAGAATTAAAGCTTATGTACTTAATGAGTTAGATAAAAACCATGAATCTGGGTCTTCAAAAGTATTGGCTAATGTTGGAGCAGGGGATCAAAACCAGACAAAGGATTTATTTCTTTTTGATGATTTAGATAGAGCTTCTTTAACAGCTCCAAACTTATTAGAATATACAACAGATTTAACAGAATCAGCTGAGCGAGCAAAATTAGATCCTGTTGTTGGTAGACAAAATGAAATTGAACGTGTTATACAAATTTTATCAAGACGTCGCAAAAATAATCCAATTTTAATTGGTGAGCCTGGAGTCGGTAAAACAGCAGTAGCTGAAGGCTTAGCACAAAGAATTGTTCAACGGGAAGTCCCTAGCGAAATGCATGAACATAAAGTATTTGTTTTAGATATTACATTATTATTAGCAGGAACAAAATATCGCGGGGAATTTGAAGAACGTTTAAAAAGAATCGTACAAGAATTAAAAGAACAAAAAAATATAATTATTGTGATCGACGAAGTTCATACATTAGTTGGAGCTGGTGCAGCAGAAGGAGCATTAGATGCTGCGAATATTTTAAAACCTGCCCTGGCACGTGGAGAATTGCAATGTATAGGAGCTACAACAATTGATGAATATCGTCAACATATTGAGAAAGACCCAGCTTTAGAACGTCGTTTTCAACCGGTTTGGGTAAATGAACCTAGTATAGAAGAAACTATAACTATTCTAAAGGGTTTAAGACTACGTTATGAGCAGCATCATAGATTAGAAATTACAAATGAAGCTTTAACGGCAGCAGCTAATTTAGGTGCTCAATACATAGCTGATCGGTTTTTACCTGATAAAGCAATTGATTTAATTGATGAAGGTAGTGCAAGAGTTCGTTTAGTAAATTATCGTCTTCCTGAAGCGGTGCATATTTTAGATAAAGAATTACGAACTATTTTAGATAATAAAGATCTAGCTGTTCGAGAACAAAGATTTGAAACAGCAACTGAAATTAGAGATGATGAATTGAATTTACGTGCCCAAATGGGTGCTATTATAAAAGCACAAAAAAGAATTGTACCAAAAGGAGTATTAGAAAGGTTAAAAGTTGGAGCCCAAGATATTGCTTCAATTGTGGCGTTATGGACTGGTGTTCCAGTGACAAAAATTACCAAGGATGAAAATACTAGGTTACTAGAATTAGAAAATGTTCTTCACCAAAGAGTAATTGGACAAAAAGAAGCTGTCTCAGCGGTAGCTCGAGCTGTACGAAGAGCTAGAGTTGGAATGCGAAATCTGAAACGTCCAATTGCAAGTTTCTTCTTTTCAGGTCCTACGGGCGTAGGGAAAACTGAATTAACAAAGACTCTCGCGTCATTCTTTTTTGGAGCAGAAGATGCTATGGTTCGTTTAGATATGTCAGAGTTTATGGAGCGCCACACTGTAGCTAAATTAATTGGGTCTCCTCCAGGTTATATTGGCTATAACGAAGGAGGACAACTAACAGAAGCTGTCAGACGTAAGCCCTATACTGTTGTATTATTTGATGAAGTTGAGAAAGCCCATCCAGATGTATTTAATCTATTGCTTCAAATTCTTGAGGATGGTCGTTTAACAGATTCTAAAGGAAGAGTTATTGATTTTAAAAATACAATATTAATAATGACTTCAAATTTAGGGTCTAAAGCAATCCAGAATAATGATTTAGCTTCTCAAGGAATTGGTTTTGGTGGGGAAACAGGGGATACCAAAAAAACAAAATACGCTCAATTATGTAATACTGTTGGCGAAAGTCTTAAAGCATTCTTTAAACCAGAATTTTTAAACCGTATTGATGAAATAATCGTTTTTGAACAACTAACAAAAAATAATATTAAGCAAATTGCCGTTATTATGGTAAAAGATTTAGTAGAAAGAGTGAAAACAGAGAAAGAAATCTCATTATCTTTAACTCCTAGAATGATGGAATTACTAATTGAAGAAGGTTTTAACCCTACTTATGGTGCTCGACCTTTACGTCGTGCTCTTGTAAAATTAGTGGAAGACAAGGTTTCTCTTGAGTATTTACGTTATAAGAAAGATCATGATGATGATGATCCCGTAGATATTTTAGTAGATGTTGATTTTGATAAAGTTAAAGTTTCAATAGCAAAAACTATTAAAAAAGAAGAAGAAGAGATTAAAAAAGAAGAAAAACCAAAAGAAAAACCAAAATATAAAATTTCATTGCCTAGACATAGACAGCCAAAACAAACTTCGGTAGTAAATGAGAAAAAACCAGAAAATAGTCCATCTGGGGTATGATTTAAGTCTAATTATTCCTAACTATGTATTTTTAATACAGTAACAATAGATATTTATGTTTTCTATTATATAATAATAATATAAAATTTTCACAAAACTAAGAAATTTTCTTAATTAATTATTATAATTTTTAATTTTTAACGCCTTAATAATAATAATTGGGTCACCTGGGACTTGAACCCAGAACTTTTCGGTTAAAAGCCGATTACTCTACCATTGAGTTAGCAACCCACTATCACTATTAGTGACATAATAACACATTAGCCAAGTCTAGTTTATATATAAACTAGATGTGGCTACTATATTGTTAGTATGCTAATCCCATACTGCGCGTTGTCTCAGCGGCTAAATAAACACGAACACTTAAAAAATCCGTAGGGCAAGCTGTTTCACAACGCTTACAACCAACACAATCTTCTGTACGAGGAGCTGAAGCAATTTGTCCTGCTTTACAACCATCCCAAGGAACCATCTCTAATACATCCGTAGGACAAGCACGAACACATTGTGTGCAACCAATACAAGTATCATAAATATTTACGGAATGTGACATAGCTAATAATTACTATAAAGAAATTTTATTTTGATAATTTAAAAGATTAAAAAATTAATGCTTAGTAAATAAATTCAGGTTTACTAATAATCAATTATAGATTACATTGTATTATAACGTAATAAAATTTTAATTGTCAATCTAATGTATTAATATACATTATTGTAATAATAATCGAAGTTACCGATAATACTAATTAATTATATTTAATTTTATAAAAAATAAAGGTATCTCTTTAAAAGTTTAAAAACAACGTTATTCGAATTTACATTTATAAACATAAAACTATTACTATTCTTCAATTTATTACTATACAAAATAACTACAATAGTTAGTAACAGGTTATTATTAATTTATATATTGGTAAAAATTATAAATATTTTTGAAAAATATAAGTTACCTGGGAAGAATTAAAACTTATTTTAAAAAAACTATTATGGTTGCAACTTTAGAAAGACGCGAAAGTGAAAAAAGAGATTGGGGAACATTTGCTACATGGATTACTAGTACTGAAAACCGTTTATACATTGGTTGGTTTGGTTGTTTAATGATTCCTACATTATTAACAGCTGCTTCTTGTTACATCATCGCTTTTATCGCAGCACCTCCTGTAGATATTGATGGTATTCGTGAACCAGTAGCTGGATCTTTATTATACGGTAACAACATCATCAGTGGTGCTGTTATACCTAGTTCAAACGCAATTGGTATTCATTTCTATCCAATTTGGGAAGCTGCTTCAGTTGAAGAATGGTTATACAATGGTGGTCCTTACCAATTAATCGTATTCCATTTCTTAATCGGTGTTGCTTGTTGGATGGGTCGTGAATGGGAACTTAGCTACCGTTTAGGTATGCGTCCTTGGATTTTCGTAGCATTTTCTGCTCCAGTAGCAGCAGCTTCTGCGGTATTCCTAATTTACCCTATCGGTCAAGGTAGTTTTTCTGACGGTATGCCTTTAGGTATTTCTGGTACATTTAACTTCATGATCGTTTTCCAAGCTGAACATAATATTTTAATGCACCCATTCCATATGGCGGGTGTTGCTGGTGTTTTCGGTGGTTCATTATTCAGTGCTATGCATGGTTCTTTAGTAACTTCAAGTTTAATCCGTGAAACAAGTGAAGTTGAATCTGTTAACTACGGTTACAAATTCGGACAAGAAGAAGAAACTTACAACATTGTAGCTGCACATGGTTACTTTGGTCGTTTAATCTTCCAGTACGCTAGTTTCAACAACTCTAGAGCTTTACATTTCTTCCTTGCAGCATGGCCTGTAGTTGGGATTTGGTTAACAGCTTTAGGTGTTAGCACTATGGCATTTAACTTAAATGGTTTTAACTTTAACCAGTCTGTTGTAGATAGTGAAGGTCGTGTTATTAACACATGGGCTGATATCATCAACCGTGCAGATTTAGGTATGGAAGTAATGCATGAACGTAACGCTCATAATTTCCCATTAGATTTAGCATCTAACGAAATTCTTCCTGTTGCGATTTCTGCTCCTTCTGTTATTGGTTAATGCAATTAAAATAATCAGATTTATTTCTGTATTATTATTTTATCTCTAACTACCTTTTTTGGTAGAGACGAGATATAGATCCAACGATCGCTAGAGTAATAAGAAGTTTTATACTTCTTATTACTTTATTTACTTTAATAATATATTTATACTCTAATATTCCTAAGTGTTTTTTAAAAACAAAAAAATTTATTCTAATTTAAGATGGGTATAATTCAGTTATTGTAATATAACATATTAGTTAAAATGACTTGAAAATAATGAGAAATAAAAATACTTTTTCTACGTCATCTATACTTAAAACTTAAAATAAGATCTATAAAGTCTATAAAGAAAGAGACCAACCTTATATTCTAGCAATATGTTATATAAGATTTTTATTAAATTATAATCAATTTTGATTGTAGAATGGAAACAACAAAAAAGTACACTATAAGTAATGGATAATTTATTATAGTACTTTAAAGAGATAAATAAATGCTAGGAAAAAGGCTCAGGGGAAGTGTCAAATTAATTCAGATTCTCTTAAATCTTTTATATTTTCTAGTAAAATTAAAATATATAAATAATTTTCTGTATACAAAAATTAGGTATTAAAGTACTAGTTAGTATAGTTATAATTTATAAAACAAATTATTACAATATGTTAGAAATGTGATTAAGTAAATTCAAACCATGCGAAAATTACTTAATCAGATTCCTATTCCTTTATTATAAACTAAATACACTACTAGCTGTAATATCCGCATCTGTTATTGTAACTAGGTCTGCTTTAGTAAGTACACGTCCGCCACTATCAAAATTACGGTTTGCTTGTCTCATTCGAGCTCTGTCCAAAGAATTTCTTATACTTCGAGCATTTGCGAATAGTGGCTGTTCACGACGTTTTAAAATATAATTTAAAAATGCTGGTTCAGCTTCAGGAGAAAACTGATATTGCTGCTCTTCCAGCATCATTTTAGCGATAATAAGTAATTCATCTGGAGAATAATCTGGGAAATCTACATGGTTTGCTATTCGCGACGATAAACCTGGGTTAGAGCTATAGAATTGTTCCATGCGTTCTTTATACCCTGCAAAAATAATTACTAAATCATCACGCTGGTTTTCCATAACTTGTAAAAGAATTTCGATTGCTTCACTCCCATAATCTCTTTCGTTATCTGGCTTATATAAATAATAAGCTTCATCAATAAATAAAAGACCACCCATTGCTTTTTTTAGGACCTCTTTAGTTTTTGGGGCAGTATGTCCAATATACTGCCCAACTAAGTCATCTCTAGTTACAGTTAATAAATGTCCTTTTTTTGAATGCCCTAACTTAAAAAGAATATCAGCCATACGTGTCGCAACAGTAGTTTTCCCTGTACCGGGACTCCCAGTAAAAGACATATGTAAACCTGGATTTCCAGTTGTGAACCCTAGATTTTCTCTTAATTTGTCTATAACTAATAATGCTGAAATTTCTTGAATTCTTGTTTTAACAGGTATTAAACCCACTAATTCTTCTTCTAATATATCAATTATTGTTTTGATTTGTGTATCTAAATAAACTTGCTTTAAGTTTAAATTTTTTTCTAGAGACAGATTTTCAAAGCTTTTTGCTATTTCCATATACTCTTCACTCCTTAGTAAAAATATTTATTGATTGTTTAAAAATTTATTAGTTAATCGAATTAGAGATTTTAAATATATAATTTTTTTGTAAAAAATTTCTATTTGTCCATAATTTATTAAACTTGGTTTTCAATACCTCACTTAAAATGTTGAAAAATAATTACGGTACTTTTATAAGAAAATAAAAATAGGTATCTTAGTTTTTATTTTATTTCTTAGTTTGAATTATAATAGAAGTATCAATAAATGATTTTTTAGTCTTGAGGGTTTAAATAAGTATTATTAATAAGAATAAGTACTTCCATTTTTATGTCTGAAAAAATACCTAGATAATTATTCAGGAGAACAAACGTATGAATTGGCAAGTTATTGGTCAAGTAATTACTGCAACACTAATTATTGTATCAGGCCCACTTATTATTTTTATAGCAAAAAAAGCTGATTTATAAATTTTTATAGATAGTATCTAGGCTAATTTTTTGAGTTTCTGAGGCGCTTGAGTCATTAGGTTGTACAAATAATTTGCAATGACATTCTTTCCGTTCGCGCATTGAAACACAAGGGCAAACCCAATAATTTAGTTCAATTTCAGCTTTTTCACTACGAAAATTTCTACAAGGGCATAACGGAACTCCATAATTATCTTTATAAGTAGCTAACCCTGTAATAATTACAGAAGTTATTGAAGGGTCTAAGCAAAAAAAGGTATTAGTTTGTTTAGCGTAGATTTCTGCAAAGTTATGCATTTCTTTTAGACGATTATAAAAATTTTCACTTTTTGTTGAATGCATTTGTATAGTTTAAATTTAGTCTTAAATCTATGTGTTAGTATCGTTTACTACAAAATTTATTAATAAAATATATTATGTTAATTAATTATTTACCTTCAATTTTAGTCCCTTTAGTTGGGCTAGTTTTTCCTGCCGTTGCTATGGGCTTATTATTTATCTATATTGAAAAAGACACCATTGAATAACTTTCGAAATTCCCAAGGTTCTCTAGAGAACCTTGGGAATTTCGAAAGTTATTCAATGGTGTCTTTTTCAATATAGATAAATAATAAGCCCATAGCAATTGATTGTTAAAGTGAAGACCCTAACCCAGAATAAGAACCAAAAATAAAAGTACCGACAACGACTATAACTCCTAGGCCACCAACTAATGCGACTAACCAAAGTGGTATTCTTCCTGTTCCTGCCATAATATTCTCTTGCTCCTATATCTTTTCTTAACCTTATAAAAATTCTACCTAGTAATTACAAAATCCCTTAGTTAAAGAAATAACTAGAGAAAAGTACTGCTAATATGAAAAATAATAATAAACCCCAGTATAAAGATGTACGACTTATTTCAACTTCTTGCTTATTAGGATTTGGACCTGTCATTGAATAAACTCCTATCGTTGGATAAATTGCATTGATGTAATTGCGCCTATAAAGAATATCGTTGGAACAGCTAAACCATGTATAGCAAGCCAACGAAAAGTAAAAATAGGGTAAGCTACAGGTTGATTTGTATTTCTAGTCACGTATTTCTCCTAAATTTTATATATTTTTTTATAATCCTCTTGTTAAGTCTTCTAATTCTTGCTTAGCACTGAATCTATCATTTACTAACGGAACTTGTTGTCTGTCCTGTGTAAAGTATTCATTAGGTCTAGGAGTTCCAAAAACATCATAGGCTAAACCAGTACTTATAAATAACCAACCAGAAATAAATAAAGAAGGAATTGTAATACTATGAATAATCCAATAGCGTACACTTGTTATGATATCAGAAAAAGGACGTTCCCCTGTTGAACCACCAGACATTTTAAAACTTTCTCCATTTTATAAAAATATATTATACCTTTCTTGTTTATAAGTATAACAAAATTATTTCTCATTCCTAGTAAAATCTTATTTTTCTCTTAAACTATAATTAGATTAAAAAGTTTTTAAGTGGAAATTTTTCTTGTTAGCGAGCAGCGAGAATCGAACTCGCATCAATAGCTTGGAAGGCTATGGTTTTACCACTAAACTATGCTCGCATTTATAACCTACTATAATATAATTTATTTATGTTTATTAGTTTTATTCTAACTAAAAGATAAATAAATAAATAAGTAGTTTAAAAATAAATATTATCTAGACTAATTTTAATAAATTAAAGTCCTTCTAGATTAATATTTAAAAATCTTGCTAATTCAGATGCTTCATTTTCCAAAACCTCTAAAGATCTAGGTTGTTCCACAGGTGTTAGGGGAATTTCTCGTTGATCCTTTGTACATAAATAAATAACACGCTTAGGGTTAATACCATCTTGTATATTTAATTTAATACTTTTAATATTTTTGAACGCATATACTAATAATATTTGACGATTCTTTCCTGGGAAACCACGTCTTACTATTCTAATCAATTCATTTTGCTTATCAAATTCATTATACCCACTGCCAACGTCCCAAAAAATGGTAAGCCCAATATATATACTTAAACTTATAGCAACAACTCCATAGAATGTCATAACCAGACCTTGAGGTAAAAAGGATAATTCCGTTGAGTTAATAAAAAATAATAAATTCTTTTGCAAATAACTTGAAATACCTGTAAGTAAAAACCCTAATCCCCCAAAAAATAAAATAAATGTCCAGAAATAATTGCTAAAACGTCTCGAACCAATGACAATATCACGTTTTAATAAGTTATTACTTTTCTCACTACTCATAATTCTTTCTTTATTTTCTTAACAGTATAGAATTTATAAATGCTTAGACTAAAATTCTAAATTTAATTTAAATTTAAATCTTAACAAGACTAAAAGGAATTAAATTAATTTAATTCCTTTTAGTCCTAAAAACAAACCAGATGCAAGTACAAAGGCGATACCTAACAATAAAACGTAATCGATAAGAACACTCATTTTTTTTCCTTGGCTAAAAATTATAAAAAATGATATAATATACTATTATATATCTAAAACCAAAAAATACACTAATTTAATTGGCTCAGCTGGTTCAAAAAATAAAATTTCTCATTCACTGGAATCCTAAATTATTCTCTTTTAAAAAGATATAAATATTTTTATATAATAAAGTTTTACAAAATACTTATGACAAGTTTTATTAAACCTTACAACGATGACCCTTCGGTTGGGCACTTATCAACACCAATAACTTCATCAGCAGCAACAAAAGCTTATTTAGGTAGTTTACCAGCTTATAGAAAAGGGTTATCTCCTCTTTTACGCGGGCTAGAAATTGGTATGGCACATGGTTATTTATTACTAGGACCTTTTGAAAAATTAGGACCATTACGAGCATCTGAAATTTCACTTTTAATCGGGTTTCTATCTTCCGTAGCTTTAGTAACAATATTAACTGTTTGCTTAGCTATGTACGGGAAAGTAACTTTTCAAGAATCTGAGGTCATTAATAAAAATGATTTATTGAATGGTAAAAATTGGAACCAATTCACTTCGGGATTTTTTATTGGCTCGTTTGGAGGCGTTAGTTTTGCTTATTTAATACTTCTTAATTTAGATTATTAGTTAAGTAGTTTTTGAACATCTTAAATTTTTAAGATGTTCAAAAACTACTTAACTAATAATCTAAATTAAGAAACTTGATATATAGACGCGTTTTTAAGATAGCAAAACAATATTTATAAAATTTCCCCGATAATTGTGATTTATGGGTTTTTAAGTTAACAAGTAATGTTAAACGTTTACTAATATTTCTATCATTAATCATTACTGAATTCAGACGTTTTGAATATAATTCATCTTTAACCATAAGAATAGATACAAATGAAACCCCTAATCCCGCTTGAACTCCACGTTTAATAGCTTCAACAGAATTAAGTTCAAGTTTTATTTTTAATTTGTCACTCTCTATATTAAATTTTTTTAAAACATCATCCATTAATTTCCTGCCTAAAAAATTGGGTTTTAGAGTAATAAAATCTAAATTATATAAATTTTCTTTAGTTATACTATAAGCATCCTTGAATTCATGAGATTTAGGTAAAATTAAAACTATTTCTTCTTTGAAATAAGGTGTACTATATAGTGAGTTATATAATTCCTTAGGTATTTCCTCTTCCTCAACAATTCCTATATCAACTTTACCATTGACAATATCCCAAGATATACAATTAGTACAATCAATTTCTAGCTTGACATGTGTATATGAATAGCGTCTACAAAATAAGTCAATAATTTTTGGTAATATATATGTTCCTATTATTTCATTAGAGCCAATGGTTAAACTAATCCTCTTTAACTTTTTTAAATAAACAATAGCTTTATCAGCTTCTTCACATAATCTTAAAATTTTATCGGCGTAATCTAATATTAATTCTCCTGTAAAAGTAAATAAAATTTGTTTTTTTCTTCGATCTAAAATTGGAGAATCAATCTCAGATTCTAGTTTCTGGATTTGTAAACTAAGTGCTGGTTGTGAAAGATATAATTTTTTAGCTGCTTGCTTTATGGTAGCTTCATTTTTTATTGCTTGAATAATTCTTAATTGCTCAAGGCTAAATGGGAAATATTTCATTTTACATTAATATACTCCGAATCTTTATAGATATTTTATATTAGAGATTAGATTATAATCCTATTTCAGTGGTAGATCAAACCATTATATTATTAAGAATATGAAATTTCAATAAATATGGTTTAACTTTTAAAGAATAATAACTAAAGTATCTTAAATCAAATCTTAGTATTTGACATAATTCTTATATATACTAGACAATAATGTTTAGAGTAAGAAGTGTTTCTATCATACATGGCTAGTATACTCTTATTAACTTTACTATATAAAGGTTATTAATAGTAATAATTTTTATATTAAGTGTTATTGGTCCTAAGAATAAAACATTTTATAAGTGGACTAATAATATATTTTTATATTGGAGAAATAGTTCATTTTTCTATAGGGAGAATCTATTAAATTTTTTATTAGGGATATTAGTATGGATATACGTCTTGTATTTGTTTTTTCTCCTGTGATAGCAGCAGCATCTTGGGCATTATATAATATTGGTCGGGTAGCATTACAACAATTCAACAAATTAGCTTCGCGCTAAAATAAATGAATAAATAATATGAAAGGTGAATAAGATAAAATAATTTATTTTACTTACCTTTCATATTAGAAAAAAACTATATTTTAATCCTAAAAACGTATTAATTCTTTTTTATATATAATACTTTACAGAAAGTTTAATATAAATGAAATTATCCTAACAGTTTGTTTTTATTTGCACTTGACAAGAATAATAAAATTTAGGTATACATATATGTAGTCAACTATATAATAATTATTATTATAGAGTTTAGTAATAACAAATAGATTGTTATTATGTTTTGATTATGATCTAAAAATAAATGCAACGAGGAGTAGTACTCGAATGGCTGTACCTAAAAAAAGGCGCTCAAAAGCA